ATGTCTCAATCTGTATCAGAACGGACTCGAATTAAAAGTGACCGTTACGAATCTGGTGTAATCCCTTACGCTAAAATGGGTTACTGGGATGCTTCATACGCAGTAAAAACTACTGATGTTCTTGCTTTATTCCGTATCACACCACAACCAGGCGTAGATCCTGTTGAAGCTGCTGCTGCAGTAGCTGGTGAATCTTCAACAGCAACTTGGACAGTTGTATGGACTGATTTATTAACAGCTTGTGATCGTTACCGAGCTAAAGCTTACCGTGTAGATCCAGTTCCAAATACATCTGATGTTTTCTTTGCTTTCATCGCATATGAATGTGATTTATTCGAAGAAGGTTCTTTATCTAACTTAACAGCATCTATCATTGGTAACGTATTCGGTTTCAAAGCTGTATCAGCTTTACGTTTAGAAGACATGCGTATTCCTCACTCATACTTAAAAACATTCCAAGGTCCTGCAACAGGTATCGTTGTAGAACGTGAACGTTTAAATAAATATGGTACTCCTTTATTAGGTGCTACAGTAAAACCAAAATTAGGTTTATCTGGTAAAAACTACGGTCGTGTAGTATTTGAAGGTTTAAAAGGTGGTTTAGACTTCTTAAAAGATGATGAGAACATTAACTCTCAACCATTCATGCGTTGGAGAGAGCGTTTCTTAAACTGTATGGAAGGTATTAACCGTGCATCTGCTGCTACAGGCGAAGTAAAAGGTTCTTACTTAAACGTTACAGCTGCTACTATGGAAGAAGTAATCAAACGTTGTGAGTACGCTAAAGAAGTAGGTTCTGTTATCGTTATGATCGATTTAGTTATGGGTTACACAGCGATTCAATCTGCTGCATACTGGGCTCGTGAAAACGATATGTTATTACACTTACACCGTGCTGGTAACTCTACATACGCACGTCAAAAAAATCATGGTATTAACTTCCGTGTAATTTGTAAGTGGATGCGTATGTCTGGTGTAGATCACATCCACGCTGGAACAGTTGTAGGTAAATTAGAAGGTGATCCTTTAATGATTAAAGGTTTCTACGATGTTTTACGTTTAACTAGTTTAGAAGTTAATTTACCATACGGTATTTTCTTCGAAATGCCTTGGGCTAGTTTACGTCGTTGTATGCCAGTAGCATCTGGTGGTATTCACTGTGGTCAAATGCACCAATTAATTCACTACTTAGGTGATGATGTAGTATTACAATTCGGTGGTGGTACAATTGGTCACCCAGATGGTATCCAAGCTGGTGCTACAGCTAACCGTGTTGCTTTAGAAGCAATGGTATTAGCTCGTAACGAAGGTGCTGATTACTTCAGTAACGAAGTTGGTCCTCAAATCTTACGTAATGCTGCTAAAACATGTGGTCCATTACAAACTGCATTAGATTTATGGAAAGATATTAGTTTTAACTACACATCTACAGATACAGCTGATTTCGCTGTAACACCAACTGCAAACGTATAATAAATTACTTTTAAAAAATTAAAGGAGTATTTGAATAGTGAGACTTACACAAGGTTGTTTCTCGTTCTTACCAGATTTAACTGATGAACAAATTGAAAAGCAAATTGCTTACGCTATTAGCCGCGGTTTAGCAATGAACGTTGAATGGACAGATGATCCACACCCACGTAATAGTTACTGGGAATTATGGGGTTTACCTTTATTCGATATTAAAGATTCTGCATCTGTAATGTTCGAATTAAAAGAAGCTCGTAAAGCATGTGCTGCTGGTTACATCCGTATTAACGCATTTGATGCAAGTTACGGTACTGAAAGTTGTGTTATGTCATTTATCGCAAACCGTCCAGCAAACGAACCAGGTTTCTACTTAGAGCGTACAGAACGTGAAGGTCGTTTCATTCAATACACAATTAAATCATACAGTGTTCAAGCTAATCCAGAAGGTGCTCGTTACTAATATTATTAGTAATTGTGCTAGGATTAACTTCTAATAATTAACTTAAACGTTATTTATTCACATTGATTCTAAATTTTTGGACAAGAGTTTTTGTACTCTTGTCCAAAAATTTTTTACTATCACAAAATATTCTAAAAATGACCAACATATCCCTATAACATAGAAGTACTTGATGATTTAAAGGGTTATTGATAGTATTCTTAATCTATTAAAAACTAAATTTATTTTTATTATATTTAAATATGATATTATCAGAAATTTCTATTACTTTAAAAATGAAAGTTAGATTTAAATATTTTTAAATCTAACTTTCTTCATATCTAGAAATATAATCCTAACATATCTGGGAAAAAACGATTAATCTCAATGATAAAACCTGCGGTAAATGTCATCCAAATCGTTAGAAGAACAGGAGCAGTTGATAAATATTTTTGTAAGTCTTCCATAAAAATTAAGTTAAAGTAAATAATTTACTATTGTTAAATAATATTGAACATGTTGATCATTAAAAAATTAACGAGGTGAAACAGTCACTTCACTATCTGGTGCTACTAACTCACCACTAATTAATTCTTGCCATGCTGAAATTGGCCAAATGTAACCTGTAGTCATAATTTTTAAAGCTAATGGAACATTGATAATGATTTCATTTTCTGCTGGATTTTTAGTTGTACTTACTGCACGTAAATATTTACGACCAACCCAACCAATCCAACCAGAAATATAGATGAATCCAAAACCAGGTAAAATGAATTCTGCAGCGTGACTCCATCTACCATCTGCAATTAAATGTGGTAGACCATCAGTTCCACATAATAATTCTGATCGACTATACTTATCAAAACGAGCTTTAGTTCGATCAATTTGTTGTTGTAGTGCTAAAGCTGGAGGTGAATCTGCTTCGTACTGTTTCATTCTTAATTCTAACTTTTTAACACTACCATTTAATCTTTTTGTAAAAGCTGGCGACTCACTACATTTTTTTAATCCTCCGATCTCAGCAAAAGCTTGATTTGGAGTAAAGACTAATAATAATGCAAAAAAGGAAGCAATTATATTAAAACGTTTCATAATTAGTAACTGAGTTAAAATTTTAAATTTATTTTTGGTAAACGATTTTAAAGAAAAAACTAAAATTATTACTATATATATTACTGTAGTTTAAAAAAAATTTTTTGTTTAATATATTAATTAGAATTAGTTTGCAATAAATAAAAAATAAATATTATTGGACGCTCGAACCCATTTTATAATAAAAAAGGTTCGAACATCTATATAGACTTTAAATTATTCGAAATCTTTACGATTTGGGTTTCTTGATGGATCACCTGAAAGAAGTCCAAAAATAAATAAAGAGACAAAGAAGATAACCGTTGTATAAACTAAAATTTTTAAAGTTAGCATTTTATTTTTCTTAAAAGTTATTTTTAATAGTATGTATTATACTAAAATAAAATGATTCTAAATTATTTTTAGTTTTTTTGAAGAAGACTAAAAATTTGCATTCATATCTGATCTTTAGTTTACCAGAAAATAGCATTCTCAAACTTTTTCCGGACGGCAAATTAAAGACATTTTAAAAACATTTAAATGGTATTCTTTGGTCGATAAACTCTGTGTTCCAGGTTTATTCTGTTGCTTTTTCAAAATTTTTAAACGCCCTTGAACAAGGACATAATCACCTTTCTGATAATAAGTTTGTGCTTGTGTTCCCAATGCACCAAAAAAATAGATCATAACTCGTGTCAAAGGCTTTTGTTTCGTACTTTTTGGTCGAGCCGGAGCTAACCTAGTTTCACAAAAGACAACATTATTTTTTTGCGGTTGTACATAATATGTTCTGAAATCGCCAGTCAATTTGACTAATCCTAAGAAATAACTTGTAGTCCCAAATCTCATTGTTTAATCTAGATTATTAAATTTCGTTGTTTTTGAACATCTTCAAAATTAATATCGCGTAAACGTTTTAATAAACGAATAAAATATTCTAAGAAGTAATCATCTAATTGCACTATTTCATCTGAATCTACTTTAAATAATTTATATAAATCAAAAGTTGATTTTGAAAAATTATTTTCGGTATTTAAAATTTCAACAAATGCTAGACGATCACTGATATTTTGACCCCACTCGAAAAATCCAAAGAAATTACTAATTAATTTTAATACAATTAATGGAACACGTTGAACACGTGCAGTTTGCCCAGCTAATTGCTCACATAACATAATAATTTCCGATGAAACCCAACCTTTTAAGCCACTTAAGAAGAAGGTTTGATTGATTGTTTGTGGAATTTGTAAAGATCGAAGACTAAATTTTGCAATATCTTGTGTATCCATATACGCAATATAAGTATTTTCATTTGTTACCCATATTGGTAAATTTTCTAAAATTGGAATTGCATACTGTTCAATTAATCCTTGATAAAAACCAGTTAATCGAAAGATTGTATATGGAATGTTTGAAGCTTCCAATTTTTTTTCAATTCCATATTTTAATTTCATCAATGGAATATTTTCAAATTGCTCCACATTTTGAGCAGAGAAAAAGATAAAGCGTTGAATATTTGCTGCTTTTGCAGCATCAATTAAAGCTATTTTGCCATCCCAATCAACTTTTTTTAATGATTCTAATTCATTTGGACGACTTGTAGACGCATCAATAACAGCCGTAATTCCTTTAAAACAAGGTGGTAATGTTTCCGGTTTTGTTAAATCTCCATATACTAACTCAACTCCCCATTCTTTCAAGAAATTTGCTTTTCGGAAGTTACGAACCATACAACGAACTGGGTAACCTTTTAACAAAGCTTGTAAAACCATTTGTCGACCCAGTGTTCCTGTTCCTCCAATAATTAATAAACTCATAATATTTAAAATTCTTTAATCATTAAAAACTGTACTTTGTAAAATATCTTCGGCTTCTAAATTTACTAACTCTTTTTTAGTTAAGACTTGGCCACGACTATCAAAAATTCGATTTGCTTGACGCATACGAGCTCGATCTAAAGCATTTTTCACACTTCTTGCATTTGCAAATAAAGGTTTTTCTTTTCGCTTCGTAATATATTGTGATAATGCAACTTCAGCTTCTGGAGTTAATTTATATTGTTGATCATCTAACATAATTTTAGCAATTTGTAGTAACTCATCTACACTATAATCAGGGAAATCAATATGATTTGCAATACGTGACGATAATCCTGGATTTGAATCATAAAATTTATCCATTGGTTCTTTATAGCCAGCTAAAATAACAACTAATTCATCACGTTGGTTTTCCATAACTTGCAATAAAATTTCAATTGCCTCTGCCCCATAATCTCTTTCATTATCAGGCTTGTATAAGTAGTAAGCTTCATCAATAAATAAAACTCCACCCATTGCCTTTTTAAGAACTTCCTTAGTTTTTGGAGCTGTGTGACCAATATATTGTCCAACTAAATCATCACGTGTTACGGTTAAAAGATGACCTTTCGCGATATACCCTAATTGATATAAAATATCAGCCATTTTTAATCCTACTGTAGTCTTACCAGTTCCCGGACTACCTGTGAAAGACATATGTAACCCTGGATTAGCTGATGTAATACCTAAATTACGTCGTAATTTATCGATTAATAATAATGCGGCAATCTCTCGGATTCTTGATTTTACTGGAGCTAAACCAACTAATTCTTCATCTAATAAATTTAAAATTTTTGCAATTTCAGTTTTAGCGTACTCTTCTTGTAAATTAATAGGTGATGTGTTCATAAAAATGAATTATAAGATTGAATAAATAAACTTTTATATGTAAAACTAGGTAAAAGCAACTAGTTTTACAAATTTATACTATTGTATGTAGTATTTAATTGAATGTAAAAGTTGGTATACTTGATAAACAAATAAATGCAAATCCTGCACTTCCACATGCTCCAACGAAAAATCCACCTTTAAATCGGTTCCAAGCTTTTCTAGTTTGAAGATTATTTTCAGAGCTTGATTTTTCTTGACCAAATGTGGCAATACCATAAATCGTTAATCCTAATGTTAAGATAAGAATTAATCCGATTGTTGAAAGGAAACCAGCAAGTAATGCAATATCAGAATTACGCAATGGACCTAATAAAGCAAATGGACCGATTAAAAAATAACCATGTGCTAAACCAATTTCCAGCCCACGTAACAAAGGTGTTAAACCAAATCGGTATGCTGGTAAATTTTGTAAAAGTGCACGTGTCGCCGCAGATGATGTTATTGGTGTTGCTAAATGACCTACAAATGGATCATCATTATAAGGTTTAATAAAATTAGCCATAAAGTTAATTCAAAGATTAGTTAAATTAATAAGAAAATTGTTTAATTAAATTGAATATAAGGTTAGTTAGAATTTAACAAAAAATTCTATTAACCAAAATTTTTATATAGATTACTATATAATATATATTAATATACAGAAAAATTTTTATAAATTTCATTTAAATAAAATAAAAAAGGTTTTTATGACAGTTGCTATCGATTATTTTTTACTAGTAGGTTTTTGTTTCGCTCTTTCATCGGGTTTATTTTTAGGATTAAAATCAATTAAATTAATTTAATTAAAGACTAGGATCAAATGCAAAATGAAATTCGTCGAGATGAGATTATAGGGTCAAGACGGTTTAGTAACTATTTTTGGTCAGTGGTTTTATTTCTAGGAGGAATAGGTTTTTTACTAGCCGGTCTTTCTAGCTATTTCAAAATTAATTTATTACCTTTTACAAATTCAACTGAATTAGTTTTTATCCCGCAAGGGTTAGTAATGATGTTTTATGGTACTTTAAGTTTTGGAATAAGTATTTATATCATTGCAACTGTACTTTTAGATATTGGCGGAGGTTATAATGAATATAATCGAATTGAAAGTCTGGTAAAGATTGTTCGAAAAGGATTTCCTGGTAAAAATCGTGAAATTCTTCTAACCTACCCCTTATCAAATATCAAGTACATTGGTATTAAAATCACAGAAGGATTAAATCCAACACGAAGTATTTATTTGTGTTTAAAAGATGACCGTAAGATACCTTTAACACCCGTTCAAGAACCAACTTCCATTTCAAATTTAGAAGAAGAAGCAGCTAGTTTGGCAAAATTTCTTAATTTGAAATTAGAAAATATTTAAGATTTTATTGCTTTTATGTCAGCATAATTTTATAATATTCTTAATATTATTATGCGGGCATAGTTTAGTGGTAAAACCTTAGCCTTCCAAGCTAATGATGGGGGTTCGATTCCCCCTGCCCGCTTTCATATAACACTTTGAATGAGCAACAATTTTTTTATAGAGGAATATATTATGTCTGGTGGATCTACAGGTGAACGTCCGTTCTCAGATATTATTACTAGTGTACGTTACTGGATTATTCACAGTATCACAATCCCATCACTTTTCGTATCGGGTTGGTTATTCGTTAGTACAGGATTAGCATATGATGTATTTGGAACTCCACGTCCAAATGAATACTTTACTCAAGATCGTCAACAAATTCCATTAGTGAATGACCGTTTCAGTGCGAAACAAGAATTAGAAGATTTAACTAAAGGTTTATAATTTTTAAAGGAAAAAATCATGGCAAAAAATATTAATCAACCTGTAGCTTATCCAATTTTCACTTTCCGTTGGTTAGCAGTTCATGGCTTAGCAGTACCGACAGTATTCTTTTTAGGTGGAATTACAGCAATGCAATTCATTCAACGATAAATTAATATATATATTATAGTAATACGAGGTAATCTTTTATGACAGGTCCAAATCCCAATAAACAAGCAGTTGAATTAAATCGTACGTCTCTTTACTGGGGACTTTTATTAATTTTTGTTTTAGCAGTACTGTTTTCAAGTTATTTCTTCAATTAATCTTTATATACTAGGAGCTTTTTTTTATGGCAAATACAGGTAGAATCCCGTTATGGCTTGTAGGTTTAGTAGGTGGATTAGCAGTAATTACAATGCTTGCTTTATTTATTTATGGTGCATATTCTGGTTTAGGTTCATCATTATAAGTAATCAAATTTAGTACATAAAATAATTTTTTATGTACTAAATTATTTGGAATACCTTTCGTTATTAATCTATTAATAGTGTTATAAATACAATATTTTAGAAATAAAAATTGATCTAGAAACTATTAGCGATCATAAACTAAAGCTAAAAAAGAAATTATTTTATTATTAATTTTGAAATTATTGGAATTGGGTTGCCTGGGACTCGAACCCAGAACAAATCGGTTAAAAGCCGAGTACTCTACCATTGAGTTAGCAACCCTTAAGCTGTGCTACACAATACATAATAACATAAAAATATCAAACTAGTAAAGTTTTTATTTATAATCTTTTCGAAAATATTTAAATTTACAAAGCTCAAGTAAAAGAATATTTTTACTTTATTAATTTTTAAGTAGAATTATAACTAATATTAGTGGTTATTATATTACTTAAAATTTTATTAAAAAATTGATAATAAGGATTTAAAAAATGGTTAATTGGCAAATTATAGGACAATTGGTAGCAACAGGTGTTATTATGTTATCTGGTCCTGCTATTATTGTTTTATTAGCGTTAAAAAAAGGCAATTTATAATTTAATATCTATTTCATTTCGATCATCTATAAAAACATTTAAAAAATATTTATGATAACTTTATTAACAGTTTTATTCGTTTTAATTTCATTAGCATTAGTTGTAACAGTTCCAGTAGCTTTAGCAACACCAGGTGAATGGGAAAGCTCAAAAGACAACTTCACTACTATTTTTAAAGCGTGGGTTGCTTTAGTATTTGTAATTGCTACAGCAGATGGTATTACGAATTCGCTTTAAATAATTCGAAATTATAGTATAAACTATAATTTCGAGCTCTGAAAGTCTTGACAAAATCAATGAACTTTTATACAATACAATTTAGAGATATTATATTGATTCATTATGATATTGTAAATAAGCGGGCATAGCTCAGTGGTAGAGCGCGACCTTGCCAAGGTCGATGTCGCGCGTTCGAATCGCGTTGCCCGCTTAGTATTTTCAATAGTTTTGCTATTGAAAATACCGCCCCCTTCGTCTAGAGGCCTAGGACACCTCCCTTTCACGGAGGTAACAGGGATTCGAATTCCCTAGGGGGTACTCTTTAATTTTTTAATTTACTCTAAAACTTGACAAATAGTTATTTAAATATGATTATAGATATAATTTAAGAAAGTCTATTTTTTAATTAAAACAATTGAAACCTATTCAATTGTTGAAAATTTACACTTTAAAGGTAATCTATTACCAATTTTGAGATAAAAAAATCTTGATAAAATAAATTTATGTTATATTCTCTGAGACTTTTACTATTTTTAATTAACAGTGATCAACCAACAATTTTAAATTGGTTTGATAGTACTCTTACTACTAAAACGACATTAGGACAAGACGATCCAATCTATAAATTAATAGCGTCATTAAGTTTATTTAAAAATGATCTATTGCAAAAGGTTCAAGATGGGTTAAATTTGACCGATATCGAAAATGTTATTTTCTTTCTTATTTTTGTACGATTTATTATTCTAATTTTTAGATATAATTTAAAAACTTCTACTTACATTACATGTATTGGTATTTTTGCAGGTTATTTATGGTATCGTCATTTAATTGATATTGTTACTATGTACAGTCAACTACTAATTAAGTTCCCTTATTGGCGAAAGTTAGGGGTTAGTGCAATTGAACTTCAACGTAGTAGTGTGGCATTAGCAAAAACCGAAATGCAATTAGGTTCGAATGTTCATTGGTATAATCCAGGTAAATTGTTCTATTATGCTTTTACAAAGGGAATAATTCATACAGATCCCGATAGTGGCTTGCGGTATTACATTGATCCAATTTCTATGATAATTTCAAATCTAAATGAAACAAATAAAGCTCGTATTCTCCCATATTATTACCAAGTTTATAATGTGATTATTCCATATTTAGTTGAAACAATTGGGGAATTTTGGCAACAATTATCGGGTATTGTAGCTTATGCTATGTTAACTCGAGTTGGGAAACGGTATTGTCCTTATTTAGTACGTTGGCATTGGACGTTTCTACTAATTATGGGATTCCTCGAACAAGTTATGATATTTTTCATCTTTAGGGTTGAATATTTCCAACAAAATATATTAGAACCAAATTTAGTATTTAATGTTGCGACTCAGGCTTCTGGAACTCGTGCTGTTACTATAAGTGCAACAGATCCGACTTTATTGTACCAATTTAATGCGTTAAGTATTGTATTATTAGTTTGTATTAGTATACATATAGGTTCAATCTTTTTTGGTTTACTACATGCAATCTATGGACAATATTTTTATATTCCATTATTTGTTGAAACAACAGAATTACATATTGGCCCACGTCCAAAAAATAGTATTTACAGTGGTGGTAACACAGCTTGGCAAGATGAAAAACAAGCGAATATATATAGAAAATTCCCGAAACTTTGGTATGGATGGTTTGGAAGTGGAAATAAAGAAAATTGGATTACTGGTCCAATAAAAGAGTTTTTCCTGAGTTTATTTAAAAGATTATTTAAAAAATAATTGATTACTAAGACTTAATTTCCCTTTTTTTATAATTAGTTTCCGTGATTATAATAAACGCTATAAAATGTGTATAACAGAAATGGAATACGTATCTTGTATTATATTTATGCCATATTATATTTATGCCATTTGTGGCATAAATATATATATATATATATTGTATGTGGAATAGATATGTTAAAAATGAAATAATTATGCTCTTCTATATATTGAATCTACAAATAACATGTAAATATATTCAAATAATTGATCTAATTAGACTGGAGAACTACTAACGTAGTTAGTATACATATATTTTAAACTTTGTCAAGTCTTTAGATTTTAAAAATTTTTTGGATTGAATACCGTTACTTCTATATTTTATCTTTATCCTAAAAATACATTTATATTATCTAATAATGTCTTAGAGCCGATTTAAGGACCCTTTAAGGGCCCTTTAAGTAGTCAGTATAAGGGTGTGCTTGACTACTCTTTGATGCATCACCTAAAAAAGGATTTGATGCATCGATTTAACATAAATTTATTGTTCTAGGAATATCAATTTAAAAAGTGGTCTGTTTCAAAAAAATGAAACCCATAAACTTTTTTGAGACCTAAATTAGAAGTTAAGCTCAGCAGCTTGTACTTTTTCGAATTGTTTTTTCTTTAAAACTAATAAGATTTGAGTTAATAACGCACATAAACAGAAAGCAAGATATCCAACAATTCGAATTGGATTTTGTAAAACGATTTCTGATTCTTCTTGACCAAATCCACCAGCATTTGGATCAATGTTTAATCCTTGTTCTGTTTGAACAATATCGCCTACTTTAACTGTTAAAACTAAGCCTTTTGGAACAACTTGTGATGTTTTTACACCGTTTGAATTAATAATTTCAATAGTTGAGTCACCTTTTTCTGAAGTGCTAATGTCTGTAATTTGGCCTGCTTGTGTTGCACCAAAAACATTTACATTACTCTTTTCACCAGTAGGGTAAACTTGACCACGGCCACGGTTTCCACCAGCGTAGAATGGGTATGTTAAATATTTAACATCAGAATTCTTTTCTGGATCAGGAGCAACAACTGGGAAGATTAATTCTTGGTGTGTTTTTCCTGCAATTGGACCTACGACAAACATATTATCTAATTCAGTACTATAAGGTGAGATAAATACACCTTTGTTTTTTGCTTTAATTTCTGGTGAAATTTGATTTTTTGACGCTAATTTAAAACCTTTTGGTAAAATTAAAATACCACCAACATTTAAATCAGCTTTCTTTCCATTTGCACCAATTTGTTGTTTAGTTGTATCATATGGTACTTTTACTTCTACTTCAAAAACTGAATTTGGTAGAACTGCTTGTGGTGCTTCAATCTCAATTGCTTTTTGATTTAAATGACAATTAGCACAAGCTAATTTTCCATTTGCTGCACGAGGGTTTGAATAATTTTGCTGTGCAAAAACTGGATATGCTACTGAATCTGGTACATAAGATCCAAAAACATTTACAGCAATCGTCGAAGCAAATAAAAGACTTTTAAAAAACTTGTTAGTTGCCATAATTTAAATACTTGTTAAGTATAAATATTCTATATATGTAAGTTAATTTTTTATTAAAAACAAGATTCCTAAACCAGACATATACAAAAGTATTATTGCGAACGATAATAACAATTGTGTCAGTGGATCAGTTGAAGGTGTTAAAATGGCTCCCAGAATTGTTGAAATTAATATGACATAACGCCAAGCACCTAACATTTGTTTTGGAGAAACAATATTTAGCAATCCTACCAAAATTTGAATAATGGGAATCTGAAATGCTAATCCTGTACTGTAAAATAAAACAAGAATAAATTCAAAGTATTGATCAAAGGACCAAAACGGTTCTAGAACTTCTTCACTATAGTTTAAGAAGAAGTTTAATGCGGCTGGAACTAAAGTATAATATGAGAAAGCTAAGCCTAAACCGAATAGAATTAATGAACTTATTAACAATGGAAGAATAATTTTTGTTTCTTTTTTTGTCAGACCTGGCAATAAAAATAAAATCAATTGACCAATAGCAACAGGACTTGAAAATAATAATCCCGTGTAAAATGCTATTTTTACTGTTGAAATAAAGTATTCTCCTGGTGAGAGTTGAAAAAATTTCACGTTATTGATTGGAAGTTCTAAAATTTTAACTAGACTTTTTACTTCCACAAATGCAAAACATGTAAATAATAAAATTGTACCAACGATTAAAAAAATACGTTGTCTTAATTCCTCTACATGCTCTGAAAACGGTAATTCTAGTGTCACAACTGAATTATTTGTAAAATTAAAATTAGAATTGGTTGGCATATAGAAAGATAAATTTATACTATTTGATAATTTATATTTTTCTCCAATCTTATAAACCGAGTTCGAATTTATAAGATTGGAAAAAAATATTTATGATAAATAATTCATAGCTTCTACTTTGGCTGTTGCTTTTTTCAATTCAACAGACGCATCTAATAAACTCTTATCATCTTCAGCTTCTTCAACAGCAAGTGTTGCCTTCTCTAATTCTTCTGTTGCTTGACGTAATTCAATGTCAACCAGTTCTTCAACATCGTTTACTAAAACTGTGACACGATTGCGATCAATTTCAGCTAATCCACCACATAAAATGATAGGTGTCCATTTTTCATCTAACTTGATTCTTAATAGACCTGTATCTAATGCTGTAATTAATGCTGCATGACCATCTAATACGCCTACTTGTCCAGTTAAACCAGGTAAAACTACTTCATCTGCCGTAGTTGAACAAATGACTCTGTCTGGAGTAAGGACACGAATGTTCATAACCATATATTTTACTCCTTATTTTAGAGTTTCTGCTTTTTCAATTGCTTCGTCAATATTTCCTACAAGGTAGAATGATTGTTCTGGTAAATCATCTAATTCACCATCTAATACCATAGTAAAGCCTTTGATTGTATCTTCTAAGCTTACGTATTTACCTGGTGAACCTGTGAAGATCTCTGCCACGAAGAATGGTTGTGATAAGAATCTTTCAACTTTACGTGCACGTGCAACAGTTAAACGATCTTCCTCTGATAATTCATCAATACCTAGAATTGCAATAATATCTTGTAATTCTTTGTAACGTTGTAACGTTTCTTTTACAGTTTCTGCTACTTCGTAGTGAACGTCACTTACAATACCTGGTTGTAACATTGTTGATGTTGAATCTAATGGATCTACTGCTGGGTAAATACCTTTAGCTGCTAAGTTACGAGATAATACTGTTGTTGCATCTAAGTGAGCAAATGTTGTTGCTGGAGCTGGATCTGTTAAATCATCAGCAGGTACATAAACAGCTTGAATTGATGTAATTGAACCTTGTGTTGTAGATGTAATACGTTCTTGTAACGCACCCATTTCAGTTGCTAATGTTGGTTGGTAACCTACAGCTGATGGCATACGACCTAATAAAGCAGATACTTCAGAACCAGCTTGTGTGAAACGGAAGATATTATCGATGAATAATAAAACATCTTGCTTGTTTACATCACGGAAGTATTCAGCCATTGTTAATGCAGTTAAACCTACACGCATACGTGCTCCAGGAGGTTCATTCATTTGACCATATACTAAAGCTACTTTTGACTCTGGGAAGTTACTTTCGTTAATTACACCAGATTCTTTCATTTCTTCGTATAAATCGTTCCCTTCACGAGTACGTTCACCTACACCACCGAATACTGATACACCACCGTGAGCTTTAGCGATATTATTAATTAATTCCATAATTAATACAGTTTTACCTACTCCGGCACCACCAAATAAACCAATTTTACCACCTCGACGGTATGGTGCTAATAAATCAACTACTTTGATACCCGTTTCAAAAATTGATGGTTTAGTTTCTAATTCTGTAAATGCTGGCGCATCTCTGTGAATTGGTAAGGTTTCATCGAATGAAACATCGCCTTGCTCATCAACCGGTTCACCGATTACATTGAAAATACGTCCTAATGTTACAGCTCCAACAGGTACACTAATAGGAGCACCTAAATCAACTGCTTCTACACCACGTTTTAAACCATCTGTTGAGCGCATTGAAACCGTACGAACTTGATTATCACCTAATAATTGTTGTACTTCTACAATTGTTGAAGTTCCATCAGATAATTCGATTTTAAGTGCGCTGTAGATAGGTGGTAAGTTACCACTAGGGAATGCAATATCTAATACAGGACCAATGATTTGAGTAACGAAACCTTTATTTAAATTAGTTTTTACCATTTTGATTTAACATATTAAAATATCTTCGAATAAATATACTTTCAAATGTTTGCAGATCATTTCTAATGATTACTGGATATTATAATCTATTATACAGCAAACCTAAGACAATTGTTGAATGCAATAAGAGATGAGAGAGATTAGACGACAATTTACGTGAGATTGCACGATTTTCAAAAAGCTTCTAATTCTTTTAATGCTTCGAATCTTATTTACTCATAAATTAAGAATTATTATCCATAAATCGACCAGTTACTTTTAACCAATTTCTTGCACCTGGATAATTATCAGGAGCTAATTTTAATGCTTGAATCCAATATTCAGCTGCTTTATCAAATAACTCTTTTGATAAGTCAATATACTCATCATCGTCAAAAGTTTGCGCTCGTAAAGCTTGAGAATGATAGATTACGGCAATATTATTTAAAGCTTGCGGAAGATTTGAATTTAATGCTAATGCTTGATGATAAAATTCTAATGCTTGTGTATATTTTCCGGTATTACCATAAATTAATCCAATATTATAAAGGGTATAACTACGATCGTATGGATCTTCTTCAACTTGTAAAGCTTCATAATAGTTTCGTAAAGCTTCTGCATACCGTCCTTTTCCTTGAGCTGCCATTCCAGCTCGATAGTATGAGAAAGCTTGTTTTTCCTGTTTACTCGCTGGTAAAACTTTTAGTAGTATATCAGCAATTACTGTGAATGTTTTATCAATAAAATTTCCCATAAAATAAATTTCTCCTTATAAATGAATCAAAATTGAAGTGAGTTATTATTGAAGAAAATAATAACTCACAATGTTTTAAATTGGCTCTGATGCAACAAATGGAAATAACGCTAATGTACGTGCTCTCTTAATTGCTTTTGATAATTTTCGCTGTTGTTGAACAGTTACTCCTGTTGCGCGGCGTGGAAGAATTTTTCCTTGGTCAGTTACAAATAATCTTAGTAAATCGATATCTTTATAATCAATTTTTTGATTTAAACTAATTGGTGAAATTTTTTGTTTTTGTCGTGCCATAATTTATTTAATCTCTTTATGTACAGTAGGTTTATTACAATTTGGACAATACTTTTTTAACTCTAATCTTTCAGGGTTATTTCGACGGTTTTTTTGCGTTGTATATCGAGATACACCAGGTGAACGCTTATTTAAATTAGAACGACATTCTGTACATTCTAAAGTAATTAAAATTCGAGTGCCTTTATTTTTTGCCATATAAATTTGAACTTAATAATTTTAATAATTATATTGCCTAAAAATTTTTATCTTATCAAGGTTTAATGAGAAATTAATAAATTTTTTTAAAAAAAACCTTTCAATTTTTTAATGATTATACTAGAATCTTATATTATATTTTTATTTTAAATATTACGTGATAACTTATTTTTAAACATATGGCTAATAATAAATCTGCAAAAAAACGAATTGAAATTGCAAAACGAAATCGTTTACAAAATCTTTATTACAAAACGACTGTTCGAACTTTAACAAAACTTTTTTTTAAAACTTTAAACCAAACTCCTGATGCTACAGAAAAATTACAAACAATTTTAAATTCTATCTATAGTTTTTTAGATAAAGGAACAAAAAAAAAGGTTTTTCATAAAAATACAGCGGCTCGAAAGAAAGCAAGACTTGCTAGTGCCCTTTCAACTAATAGCTAAATTATAATATAAGAAACAGAGTGTGTCAAAAATTGAAACTAATTTGTATCCTAATTAGATTTCTATTTTAATTATAATCAAATATCCTATCGCGACATTATTGTAGTTAAACTTGCAATAATGTCTAAGCTAGAAGCTGTATCATGTTTGTTATTCTATTAACTTAAAAAAATTATTTATGGCATAAACTAAAATCATGCACAAAAATATTAATTATATCAATGCTCTACCTGATTTTCTTGCGATGCAACGAGTAAGTTTTTGTTGGTTTATTACTCAAGGTTTAACTGAAGAATTAGCGTTATTTTCAAAAATCTACGATTTTAGTCAGAATACAGAATACCTAATTTTTAGTCAAGAATATTTATTAATTAAACCGCTTTATAACTTAATAATTGCAAAGAAATATAATGGAAACTATCGAGCACAGTTAGTGATCCCGATTGAAGTCCGAAATAAAGTTCTGAACCAAGTTCATTACCAAAACCAATTTCCGATTATTACTTTACCTTTAATGACTACTTATGCGACATTCATTATTAATGGGTGTGAACGTGTTATTGTAAGTCAAATTATTCGAAGTCCTGGTATTTATTTTGAAAAAAATAAAAACCAAAGAATTCAAAACCACTTTAAACGTAAATTATCCGCAGATATCCATCGACTACGAACATTTTTACCATCTGGTGAAGCTTTCATTTCCGAATTTGATTTATTTTTTTCAAAACCTAAATTAGACCAACCAAGAATCAACTTTACAGATACAGATGATAAAATTATTGATTTTTTAAAAAATAAACGAGTTAAAAAAATCTTTACAACTTGGGAAACTCAAACTTATAAGGCAAAGTCACAAGCGTCCCATGAACCTAATTCTATTCCAATTTCTTATTATTCTTTAGAATTTTTAAAGCAATCAAAGAATGACTCATCGTTTTCCTTTTTTCAATGTTTTAAATTCTATGTTTTAATCTCACAAACACAAAACTTCCAGTCAACCTCAAAAATGAGGTTATTATTTTTAAAATGGTTAAAACAAAAATATACATCACCCAATTCAAAGACTAATTTTACTAATGAAACAATTAGTACCTTATTGAAATATTTTCAATTTTTATTAAAAGTTTTAACCAAATATCGAATTTTAACTTATTCATCAGAATCTAATAAATTATTGAATTCTTCAGAAACGTTAAAATTATCTGATGACCAAATTCGAAGAGTTATTAATGTCTATACAAAGACAGTTACAAATTCTCAATTAACCGTTCAACTTCAGTTAAATTCAAGATTAGTTTTAGTTACTGAACATTTAATGAACTGGTTCTTTGATGACCAAAATTTCTCATTCTTAAAACAGAATATTCAAAAATCATTAGTAAAAGAAGTAAATGCAAATCAATTAACACAATTTGCGGTTTTCCGACCAACTTTATATTTTTCAACTAGTTTAAAAGATCAGTTAAGATATTTATTTGGACAAATTCATACCTCTTATGAGCTTGATCCAACGCCATTTGATAAATATAAGGAAAATATTTACAAACGAACAAGACGATTGCGTCAATTAATAAAGAAGGGTGCTAGTTCATTTGTAATCCAAGCAGAAAAAGATTTATTAAAGAAAGATAAAAAGGTATTAAAAGAAGAGTTAGCTAGACATGATAATTATCTAAAAAAACGAGATAAATATTTAAAAAGTAAAACTCAATTACTTTTATATCAAAAGGATCATGAAATTAAAACCAATTATCATAAAAAATATAATGATAAAGAATTATATACAGCTACTTTAATCCCAGAATATGGATCATGGATTCGATTCAATTTTCAAAAGAATACAAAACTTAATGCCTACAATTACCCAATTAAAAATCAAGAAGAAGAACTTATTATTCAATTAGATAAAATTACTCAAAAACCTATTCTTATACTCTTAAAAGAAATGGGATTGACGGATTTAGAAATTTATCAAAATTTATATTATTCTGATTTCTTCTATTTTAATAAACCACTTTTAATTAATTCAACCTATTTAAAACAACCTATTAGTCGATTTGATTCGAATCTTGAATATTTTAAAAATATTTCTGAATTTTCACAAATTTTTGATCCGAATTATTATAACTTGGGAAAAGTAGGACGATTAAAAATTAATAATCGATTAAGTTTAAAAATTAGTAACCGTCTTCAAATAATTACTTATGAAGATATTTTTGCGATTATTGATAAATTAATTTCATTAACAATTTCAAAAGCCGTTCCAGATGATATTGATCATCTTAAAAATAAACGAGTTCGATCTATTGGTGAATTATTACAAAACTTATTCCGAATAGGATTCCAAAGATTAGTTCGAAAATTAAGAAATCAAACAAATACTATTGAATCGAATTATCTTCTAAATTTTAGTGTTATTAATGCCACAATTCGAGAATTTTTCGGGTCTAGTCAATTATCACAATATTTAGATCAAACTAATCCTCTTTCTTCATTAACACATCGGCGTCGAATTAGTGGTTTAGGCCCCGGTGGATTGAATCGAGATCACATTAGTTTTTCTGTTCGTGATATTCATCCAAGTCATTACGGTCGAATTTGTCCAATTGAGACACCAGAAGGACAAAATGTTGGTTTAATTGCATCCTTAACAACATGTGCTCGAGTTAATAAGCTTGGATTCTTAGAAACTCCGTTTTGGCGAGTAATCAACGGAAAAGTTTTAAAAACTGGAAACCCAATTTATTTAACTGCGGAAGTTGAAGATTTATACAAAATTGCGCCTGCGGATATTGCGACAAACAAAGATAATTATTTAATAAAAAATATTATTTCAGTTCGATATAAACAAGATTTTATTAATGTAACACCATCTGAAGTTGATTTTATTTCAATTTCAACAATTCAAGTTGTTTCCGTTGCGGCATCTTTAATTCCATTCTTTGAACACGATGATGCAAACCGAGCATTAATGGGCTCAAATATGCAGCGTCAATCGGTTCCACTAATTTTCCCACAAAAACCAATTGTTGGTACAGGATTAGAAAATCAAATCGCTATTGATTCGGGGATGACATTAAATGCTCATATTTCCGGAATTGTTAATTCGGTAACTGCAAATAAAATTATTATTAAAGATAGTAATAATAAAAAAGTAATTTATAAATTACAGAAATACTTACGTTCTAATCAACAAACTTGCATTAATCAGCGTCCAATTGTTTGGAAAGGTGAAAAAATTCAATCTGGACAAATTCTTAGTGATGGTCCAGCAATTACAAGTAGTGAATTATCATTGGGTCAAAATACGTTAATTGCTTATATGCCATGGCAAGGGTATAACTTTGAGGATGCTATTTTAATTAGTGAACGTTTAGTTTATGATGATATTTTCACTTCAATTCATATCGAACGATACAAAATTGAAATTAATCGGAATGCAGAAATCTCTGAACAAACAATGAAAATGATTCCAAATTTAAACTTGTCTGAAGTCAAACATTTAAATGATGATGGAATTGTAAGAGTTGGTACATTTGTAAAATCTGGAGATATTTTAGTTGGAAAAGTTGTTTCAACAAATGCTTACGAACAATTACCAGAATCAAAGCTGTTACGTGCAATTTTCAGTACAAAAGCCAAAGGAGTAAAAGATAATTCTTATAGAATGCCTCATGGTGAATCGGGACGTGTTATTGAAACAGTTACATTTAATCGGAAAACAAAATTGACATATAAATCTGAAAAAATCTATGTATTTATTGCTCAAATTCGAAAAATTCAAGTTGGTGATAAGATTGCTGGTCGCCATGGTAACAAAGGTATTATTTCACGAATTTTAGCACGTCAAGATATGCCATTCTTACCGGATGGAACACCAATTGATATTATTTTAAATCCTTTAGGGGTTCCTTCTCGAATGAATGTTGGTCAGTTATACGAATGTTTATTAGGATTTGCGGGAGACAAATTAAATTGTCGATTTAAAATTTTACCATTTGATGAAATGTATGGTTTAGAAATATCACGAATTTTGATTAATAAGAAACTTCGTCAAGCTTCTATTAAAAGAAATAAAAGTTGGATTTTTAATCCTTATGCTCCAGGTAAAATGGTTTTAATCGATGGTCGAACAGGAAAAGAATTTGAAAATCCAATTACAGTTGGAAATGCATATATGTTAAAACTGATCCATCTTGTTGATGATAAAATGCATTCCCGAGCAACCGGACCGTACTCATTGATTACTCAGCAACCGTTACGAGGAAAAGCTCAACATGGTGGGCAACGATTTGGAGAAATGGAAGTTTGGGCATTAGAAGGATTTGGGGCTGCCTTTACATTAAAAGAAATTTTAACAATTAAGTCAGATGATATGCCAGGTCGAAATGCAACATTAAATGCAATTGTAAAAGGACAACAAATACCACAATTTGGAATTCCAGAATCTTTTAAAGTATTATTACAAGAATTACGTTCTATTGGTTTAGATATGAGTACATATAAAATCCAAAAATTTAGTTCCTCGAAACAATATGAAGTGGAAGTGAATATTGTTGAAAGATATAATGCTTTTTCGAAAACCTTCCTACCTACTTCAAATATAGATGATATTTCATTTTAAAAATTATGAAAAACTTTGTAAAAGAATTTAATTATATTAAAATTAAATTAGCATCCCCTTTTCGAATTTTACAATGGTCAAATCGTAAATTACCAAATGGTCAATTCGTAGGGGAAGTTCAAAAACCTGAAACCATAAATTATAGAACATTCAAACCAGAAATGGATGGATTGTTTTGTGAGCGCATTTTTGGCCCCAGTAGGAGTTTCGAGTGTGCTTGTGGTAAATATAAACGTGTTCGTTATGATGGATTAATTTGTGAGCGTTGTGGTGTTGAGTTAACGGAATCTCGTGTACGTCGACACAGAATGGGATATATTAGTCTTGTTTATCCAGTAACTCATGTTTGGTACATTAATAGTAGACCAAATTTTATGGCTCTTCTACTAGAAGTAGAAGAATTTGAAAAACGATTAAATACAAGCTATACAAGTCAATCAGACAAATGTAAAAATAAACTTAAACTTAGAAATTTTGATTATTTCTGGACCTGTAATGGTTTAAAATTAACACCTTCTACAATTATTAGTTTATGGGATGAGAGAATTAAACGTATTAAGCTTGCATCCTTAGCTTATTTTATTGCTGAAGATGAGATTTCATTCTACGGACTTCATTGGGATTTACAACAGTATCGAAGAAGTCGAGAATTGGGGAGAAGTAATTACCCTTTAAAACCTTATCCAAAACCACAAAATCGACGACAACAAACACCAAAATATTTATTAAAAGCTACTCCAAGTTTTTTAATTGGTGCTCCATTGATTAAACGAGAATTAGAAAAACTAAATTTGGAATCAGAAATTTCTCGAACACGTTGTTTTGTTCTAGTTTGTACAAAAGTATTAAATAAAGAAGAACCATTATATTATGCTTCATATTGGTTTAGAAAATGGGAACAACATCGATTATATAAAATCCGTGAGAAAGCTATTAAACGGATTCGAATTTTAGAAAACTTAATTGGAACGGCATCCGAACCGTCTTGGATGATCTTATCTATTTTACCAATTATTCCTCCTGCTTTGCGTCCAATGATTCAATTGGAAGGTGGACGTTTTGCAACTTCTGACTTAAATGAGCTTTATCGTCGAATTATTACAAGAAATAATCGATTACTTAGATTATTAGAGATTGATGCTCCACAATTGATCATTCGAAATGAAAAGCGATTATTACAAGAAGCAGTAGATACTTTAATTGATAATGGAAAGCGAGGTAAAATTGCATTAAGTGCAAATAATCGCCCTCTAAAATCTTTGTCAGATATCATTAAAGGGAAGCATGGGCGTTTCCGTCAAAATTTATTAGGAAAACGTGTTGATTATTCAGGACGTTCAGTAATTGTGGTTGGTCCAACATTAAAGTTAAATCAGTGTGGTTTACCGTATGAAATGGCAATTGAGTTATTTCAACCATTTATTATTCGAGAATTAATTAATCAAAATTTGGCAAATAATATAAAAATTGCGAAAAATTTAATTCAGTCAGATGAATTAACAATTAAACCTGTTGTAGAACAAATTTTAAAAAACCATCCAATTTTTTTAAATCGTGCTCCCACATTACATCGCTTAGGAATCCAAGCATTTGAACCAATTTTAGTAAAAGGGCGTGCTATTAAATTGCATCCTTTAGTTTGTTCAGCCTTTAATGCTGATTTTGATGGAGATCAAATGGCTGTCCATATTCCATTATCACCGGAAGCCCAGGCCGAATGTTATATGTTAATGTTAGCACCGTATAATTTCTTATCACCGGCAAACGGTGAGCCAATCATTATGCCAAGTCAAGATATGGTTCTTGGGTGTTATTACTTAACAGCAAATAATATCACAGGTTTATTAGGTTCAAATTATTATTTTGCAAATCTTGAAGATGTAATTTTAGCATACAATCAAGATAAAATTGAAATTCATACCTCGATATGGATTAGATATACTGATGAAGATTATCAGAGATCAGATTTACAAAAGAAAGTTATCTTATCTGATAATAGTATCATTGAATATTATGAAAACTTACAAATCCGAAAAGATTCTAAGGGCGAAGTAATTACGCAATATTTACAAACAACAACGGGTCGCGTTATTTTAAATTATACAATTCAAAAAACTTTAAATTTTTTATAATTCAAAGATAACCTATTAAATATATTTTATGAAAACTTACACTTATCAAAATACTTTAATTGATAAAAAACAATTACGTCAATTATTAGCATGGAGTTTTACAAGTTATGATTCGATGCAGGCTTGTTTATTAGCAGATGAATTAAAATATTTAGGTTTTAAATATGCTAGTCATGCTGGAATTTCAATTAGTATTGAAGATTTAAAAATTCCGTTTGTAAAAAATGTTATGCTTGAAAAAGCAAATCAAGAAATTTATAATTCGGAAAAAATTTTTTTAAAGGGTAAAATAACTGATGTTGAAAGATTTCAAAAAATCATTGATACTTGGAGTCTTACAAGTGAATCATTAAAAAATCAGATTATTTACTATTTTAAAAATTATGATCCTCTTAACTCGGTTTATATCATGGCTTTTTCAGGTGCCCGTGGTAACTTATCGCAAGTTCGTCAGTTGGTTGGGATGCGAGGTTTAATGTCTGACCCAAGTGGTCAAATTATGAATTTACCAATTAAGAAGAATTTTCGTGAAGGATTAACGATTACTGATTATTTAATGTCAGGTTACGGAGCTCGTAAAGGGATTGTTGACACGGCATTAAAAACGGCTAATTCTGGATATTTAACACGTCGTTTAATTGATGTATCTCAAGATATTTTAATTCGTGAGAAAGACTGTTTAACAAGTCATTCATTTGTATTTTCAAGCAAAAATTTTACAAATTCGTCTGATATTTATGATAAAATTTTAGGACGGGTTTTAAATAAACCCATTTATGATCCTCAAACATCAGCTTTACTGGTCAAACAAAATACTCAAATAACTCCTGAATTAATTCAAACATTTAAAGATAAAAAAATTCTTGAATATTCCGTTCGTTCTCCATTAACTTGTCAATTATATCGAGCAATTTGTCAAAAATGTTATGGATGGGATTTAGCAAATGAAAACTTAATTGATATTGGAGAAGCGATTGGCATTTTAGCTGGTCAATCAATTGGAGAACCTGGTACACAACTTACGATGCGGACATTTCATACTGGTGGTATCTTCACGTCAGAAGCTCGTCAACAAATTATTAGTCCAATGAATGGAATTATTCAATTCTATAAACGATTAAAAACTGTTGTGTTAAGAACAAATCGAGGCGAAGATGTTCTTGTAACAAAGAATGCTGGTTCATTAGTTTTAATTCCATCCGATAAAAATGAAGATTTAGTTAAAATTGATATTTTACGGAATACAATTTTATTCCCAAAAAATAATCAATATCTTCCAAAGGATACAGTTATTGGTGAAGTCATTAATACGAATAAGGAAATTAAAACAGAAGTTAAGACGATTTTAAGTGATACATGTGGTGAAATTTTTATACCCAAATTAAAACAAAAAGTTAATTTGCTAAATCATAATAAATTAATTTGGATTTTATCGGGGCAATTATATAATAGTCCATTAAATTCTTTTTTAAATTTTTACCCTGATCATAAATTAAATCCATTTAGTTATGTTTTTCGAACAAAACTAATTAATCATTACAGTGGTTCGGTGACATTCATAAATAATAAACGAAGTTTATATGAAGGATTAATAAAAATTAATCATACTAAACATTCATTAAAAAATGCGAAATTAGAGAAATTCAAAGCTTCGCGAAATTATAAAAATTATTTATTAACCCTAGACGATAAAAAATACTCTTTAACTATTCAAAAAAATAATTCTAAAAATTGTTTACAGTTAACAAGAAATGAAAAATTAGGAACTCTGATTAACAATTCGTTTTTAACTCTGACAGGTGGAATTCTTTATTATGATTTTAGAAATAGTTTAAACCATTATCAACGAACAAGACAAATTGTCTTCCAAAAAAATAATTATAGTCTATTTTCGTATGAGGATGAACTTACAGAACTTAATATTGAATATCAAAAAGCTGAAATTACAATTGCTCGATCAGGCACAAGTATTGAAAAAGCAAGATGGGATATTCGAAAAGCGGAGTCTGATATCTATTTCTTAACTGAAGGTTTTTCAAAAATAGAAAAAGATAATAAAGCTTACCCAATTCTGAAACGAAAATTAGAGAAAGCCAAACGTAAAGAAGAAGATGCGGCAAGAAAATTACTTCGCACCCAACGAACACTTTTAAATGCAAATCGAAAATTAAAAAAATTAGAAAACATCGAATCAAAATTTAGAAAATTTGTTGATAAATTCTTAAAAGTAAATTCCAATACAATTACACCAATTGTCAAATCACGTACGATGATTTGGTTAGAAGAAGAGATTCATAAAATAAAATGTGAACAAAATATTTTATTTATTGAGGATGGGGATTTTATTTCGAAAGGATTTGAACTTATTCCTAATTTATTCTCAAAAACATCAGGTATTGTACAGATTACTCCGAAAGGCAATAATACTCAAATAATTTCTATTAAATCTGGGTTAGTTTATAAAGGAAATAAATTAAATGAAGTTGGTGGGAAAGTTTATTATCCTGGAGAAGCCTTATTTTCAAATGTTAAGATTCAAAATTTATCGTTTTGTGAATGTCTAGACGAAGAAAGTCAAGATCGACTTTTAGTTCGTCCAATTCAAATTTATGAATTCCCACATGGAGCAGCGACTCTTCCATTTGAACAAAGAGAGACTGATCTACAATCACAGTTTAATTTAGAATCAAAAACTGTTTATTTCTATAAATCAAATCAACGTATAAATGGAATTAAAAATGTTAACTTAATTGCGAATCTTCTACTTTTTAAAACAAATAATTTATTTAAAAAACATATTAACCTTGAATTAGCAAATAATAAACCGAAAAATTCAGTTGATTTCAATATTACTGAAAAAATTCATTTTAACAATTATATTGCCCCAAATTTAAGAGATAAAAATATCGATCCTTGTCTCTTAGTCCAAAAAAATCAATTTGTCAGTAATTATAATGTTTTAGGGTATTTAGAAACTCTTACTTCAAACTCACTAGAAATTGTAAAATTTAAAATAAAGAAACAAAATGAGAAACAGATTTTTTTAATTTCAAATAATGATTGTATTGTTGTAAACAAAGCTGAAGTTGGAAACAAGGGGTTAAATGATTTTATTATGAGTAAATCAAATCTTGCTAAAACCGGTAAAATTATTATTGAAAATGATGAATTTGTAACAATACAAAAAGGTCGCCCATATTTCTTCCCAAATTGTAAAGGTGATAATTTAAAAGTAAAAACAAACTTGCAATATAAAATTATCCCACAATCAAATAGTAATTTGAGCTCTATTACTAATCAAAATATCGCAGTAAATTATTATGATTTAAGAAAACTTTTAATTCGACGTAACTTAAATTATAGTACTCTTCAAGATCAAAAAATCACATTAAAATCAGAATTTTCAAAACTTTTCTTAAAGAATGCGGGTAAATTCTATAGTTGTTTAATTCCCAAATTTTCAAAAAAATTCACTATAACAACGAACAATGTAAATACCCAATTAAAAACAATTTTAGCTCCGAACTTAGATAACAATAGGCCAGTCAATAAAACTAAATTTGCTCGAACAGTATTATTACAAAGTTCTGAACTAATACAAAATGAGAACCGTAAGGCTAGTTCAAATGAAATTAAAAACCAATTAACATTATTGAAATTTACTGAACAACCGTTCACAAAATCAATAAAAGCAGTTGGATTGTATTCAATCACGGAAGATTATTTTGAACAGGATGTAAATAGTGTATTTTGTAAAAATAGTGAGTTTATTGAATCTGGTAAAACTTTGGGTCTACTAAATCTTGAAAAAGAAACTACGGGTGATATTGTTCAAGGCTTACCAAGAATTGAAGAAATTTTAGAGGCGCGGAAGAAAAATATGATGGTGAAAAGAATTCCGACTAGTCAAAAGCGAGGACTATTAGCACAAAAAACAAGTTTAGATGTTAATTTTGAATTCCAGAAACTAGGAACACCAATTAAAGAAAATGAAAAAATTAATCCTCATAAATTAGTTAAAGTCTATTTTAATTATTATGGATTATTAAAATTTTTCTTATGCGATCGAACGAAAACTTTTAAATATGCACGATTAATCGAAAATTATGAAGCCTGTCACAAAAGTTTCAAAAAAGTTCAATTATTTATCTTAAATTCTGTTCAATCTGTATACAAATCTCAAGGTGTTACTATTAATGATAAACATTTAGAAGTTATTATCAAACAAATGACAACAAAAGTTTTAATTACGTATGAAGGAGATACGCCATTATTACAACGAGAGGTAATTGATTTATATCATATTCAATACATTAATAATATTTTAATGAGCGAGAATAAACAAATAGCATGTTATGTTCCATTATTACTTGGTATTACTAAAGCTGCCTTAAATAATCCAAGTTTTATCTCGGCTGCAAGCTTCCAAGAGACAACACGTGTTTTAACAAAAGCAGCGATTGAAGGCCGAATTGACTGGTTACGAGGTCTAAAAGAAAATATTGTTATTGGTCATTTAATTCCAGCTGGAACTGGCTCACAAAATTACAAAAATTCGTTTAGAAAATATTTGATGAATAATCAATATAATGAATTTAATTCGTCAGAACTTTTACAGAAACCTGGACAAATAAATTAATATTTGATAATATTTTTTTAGAAATTTGTCCACATTATAAATAAGTAATTTAAAAAAATTATGTCTGATATCAGTTTAGCACAGTTATTAGAAGCAGGTGTTCATTTTGGTCATAAAGCTCATCGTTGGAATCCAAAAATGTTCCCATATATTTACAGTGAAGTAAATAATATTCATATTCTAGATTTAGTTCAATCTGCAACTTTATTAAAAAAAGCAATGAGATATCTAGAAGTTGCTGCTAGTAAAAACCAAAAAGTTTTATTTGTTGGTACTAAACGTCAAGCAACAACATTAATTGCACAAGAAGCAAACCGCTCTAATTCATATTATGTTAATCACCGTTGGTTAGGTGGTATGCTTACAAATTGGTCAACAATGAAAGAACGGATTGAAAAATTAAAAGATTTAGAAAAACAAGAATCTGATGGAACCTTTGAATTATTAACAAAAAAAGAAGGAGCATTACGTCGTAAAGAATTAGCAAAATTACGTAAATACTTAGATGGAATTAAATCTATGACAAGTTTACCTGATGTTGTTATTGTTATTGATCAACGACGTGAGATTACTGCTATTGCAGAATGTCGTAAATTAGGAATTCCAGTTGTTTCAATTTTAGATACAAACTGTGATCCCGATTTAGTGGATATTCCAATTCCAGGTAATGATGATGCAGTCCGTTCAATTAAACTAATTTTAACTTTATTAACAGATAGTATTATCAAGGGACAAACAAAATAAAAATTGTTCAAAAAAGCTGTTTATACGTTAACATTAGGACTAGAATTTTTGGAAATGAATCAAATAAATTGATTACTTTGATTCATTTTCAAAAAATTTAAACATATCAACAATATTTCCTCTTGTTATTATTCTAGCTTTTTGATATAATTATAATATAGTTAAACATAAACAATATGCCCGGGTAGCTCAGTTGGTAGAGCAATGGATTGAAGATCCGTGTGTCAGTGGTTCGAATCCGCTCCCGGGCAAACTATTCTTAACTTTATAGCTTCCTATATATATTATGTTTATTGTTTAACATTTATAATAAAACTTTTTAAAAATAGTATTAAAAATCAATAATTTAAAAATAGTTAGTATAAAAAGATTAAATTATTTATTCCATGTAATTTCAAAATTTTTTATAAATTGAAAGTTTTCTATAAAATAGAAAACTTTCAAAGGTAGTTGAATAATAAGAATTAATCAATAGGACGCATTGATAATACTGGTTCGTTTGCACGGTTAATACCTTTTTCGAAACCAGCTGCTGCTGCACGAGCACGACCTGAGTGCCACCAGTGACCTACTAGGAAGAAGAATGCTAATACGAAGTGTGAACAACATAACCATGAACGTGGAGATACATAGTTAACTGAGTTAATTTCTGTAGCTACACCACCTACTGAATTAAGTGACCCTAATGGAGCATGTGTCATGTATTCAGCTGCACGACGTTCTTGCCATGGTTGAATATCATTTTTAATTTTGTTGATATCTAAACCGTTTGGACCACGTAATGGCTCAACCCATGGTGCACGTAAATCCCAGAAACGCATTGTTTCACCACCGAAGATAATCTCTCCACTTGGTGAACGCATTAAGTATTTACCTAAACCTGTTGGACCTTGAGCAGATGAAACATTTGCACCTAATCGTTGGTCACGAACTAAGAATGTAAATGCTTGTGATTGTGATGCTTCTGGACCTGTTGGACCGTAAAGTTCACTTGGGTATGCTGTATTGTTATACCAAGCGTATAAAGCAGCTGTCCAACCCATAAGAGAAATTGCAGCTAAACTGTATGATAAGTAAGCTTCACCTGACCATACGAAAGCACGACGTGCCCAAGCAAATGGTTTTGTGAAAATATGCCAGATACCACCAGTAATACATAAAACACCAACCCAAATGTGACCACCAATAATATCTTCCATATTATTTACAGAAACAACCCAGCCGTCACCACCAAATGGTGAACGGAAAACGTAACCGAAAATAACAATTGGATTTAATGTTGGTGTTGTAATGTAACGAACGTCACCACCACCTGGAGCCCAAGTATCATATACACCACCGATGTACATTGCTTTAGCAACTAATAAGAATGAACCACAACCTAAAAGACATAAGTGAATACCTAAAATTGTTGTCATTTTATTTTTATCACGCCAATCATAACCAAAGAATGGGAATGATTCTTCTAATGTATCTGGTCCTAATAATGAGTGGTAGATACCACCAAAACCTAATACTGCTGATGAAATTAAGTGAATTACACCAACTGCGAAGTATGGAACAGTTGTAGTGATTTCACCACCTGGTCCAATTCCGTAACCTAATGTAGCTAAATGTTGCATACAAATGAAACCTTGTTCATATAAAGGTTTTTCTGGTACGAAATGTGAAACTTCAAATAAAATCATTGCACCGGCCCAAAATACCATTAAACCAGCGTGTGCTACGTGTGCACCTAATAATTTACCTGAAACATTGATTAAACGAGCATTTCCACTCCACCAAGCAAAGCCTGTAGACTCAATGTCGCGACCTGCTATACTACTATTAAAGGGCGTTTCCACGTGGTAATACCTCCTCAGGGAATACAAAGTTTTCATGTGGTTGATCTTGCGCAGCCATCCACGAACGAATACCTTCGTTTAATAAAATATTTTTTGTATAGAACGTTTCGAATTCTGGATCTTCTGCTGCACGTAATTCTTGTGAAACAAAATCGTATGCACGTAAGTTTAATGCTAAACCAACGATACCGATTGCACTAGTCCACATACCTGTTACAGGTACGAATAACATGAAGAAGTGTAACCAACGTTTGTTTGAGAATGCCACACCGAAAATTTGTGACCAGAAACGGTTAGCAGTAACCATTGAATAAGTTTCTTCTGATTGAGTTGGTGTGAAGGCACGGAATGTGTTTGCTGCATCACCATCTTCAAATAATGTATTTTCTACTGTTGCACCGTGGATTGCACATAATAATGCACCACCTAAAATTCCAGCAACACCCATCATGTGGAATGGGTTTAGTGTCCAGTTATGGAAACCTTGTAAGAATAATAAGAAACGGAAAATTGCTGCTACACCAAAACTTGGTGCGAAGAACCAGCTTGCTTGTCCTAATGGGTATAATAAGAATACTGAAACGAATACAGCAATCGGACCCGAGAAAGCAATCGCGTTATATGGACGAATACCAACTAAACGAGCAATTTCAAATTGACGTAAACAGAATCCAATAAGACCAAACGAACCGTGTAAAGCTACGAATGTCCATAAACCACCAATTTGACACCAACGAGTGAAATCACCTTGTGCTTCTGGACCCCATAATAATAATAATGAGTGACCCATACTGTTTGCAGGTGTTGATACTGCTGCTGTTAAGAAGTTACAACCTTCAAGGTATGAACTTGCTAAACCGTGTGTGTACCATGATGTTACAAATGTTGTACCTGTTAACCATCCACCAGCTGCTAAATATGCAGTAGGGAATAATAATAAACCTGACCAACCAACGAATACAAATCGATCTTTTTTTAACCAATCATCGACCAAGTCAAATAAGCCACGTTCTTGGTTTTGCCCAATAGCAATGGTCATATTTTAATAATCCTTTAATTTAATTATTGAAAGAATAAACACTTAATTAAGGTTTTTATCCTAAACTCTTTAACCTTAAATTATTATTATACCTTAAAAATATAAAAACTCAACAAAATTATTTTATTTAACTCTTAGAATAATTATTACTTTTTAATTGTAAGATTGATTTGTTTTAAAAATAAAAAATTTTATTGGAAGCGTTTAGAAAATTAACTACCAATATAAATGAAAATTTATTTGATTTTATAGTAAAATCATTAATATTAAATCTAATATTATTAATTAGCCTTAAAAAAACTTTAAAGATATATTATTATTTATGGAAACTTTATTATTATCTCGTTTACCCGAAGCATACGTTCTTTTTAGTCCAATTGTCGACGTTTTACCAGTTATTCCAGTTTTCTTCTTACTACTAGCCTTTGTATGGCAAGCAGCGATTGGTTTCAGATAATTTAATTTTAAGCTTATAAATTAGGTAAATCATTGTATAATACTATTCTGAAAGTAGATATACGTACATTTATAATAAAAATACAAATATTATGGTAGAACCTTTATTATCTGGAATAGTTTTAGGAATGATCACAGTTACAGCGATTGGTCTTTTTGTTGCAGCATTTTTACAATATCGCCGCGGAAGTCAATTTTAAGTTTAGACTTCAAATATTTTTAAAAATTTGCAAATTATTGAAGTTTAGGAAAATTATCATATTTGAATTTTGACTATTTTTCTAAACTTTAATAGGAATTCATAAATTGAGGAAACCTTTATATTTACATTTAGTTATTTAAGAAATAATAGATAACTATCATAGAAATTTATAGGCATTATATTTTTTAATTATATTTATTTTTGAAAAAGCTAGTGAAGGGATTTGAACCCCCAACCTACGGATTACAAAACCGTTGCTCTACCATTGAGCTACACCAGCATAGATTAGTTTGGTTAATTTGATTTTAATTCAAAACTAACGATTATATTTCTTTAAAACTTTTTACTTTTTAAAGGTAATCATTATCTTCTATTTATACAGATTATATTTTATTATCAATAATTTGTCAATACTAAATTATTTATTAATATTTTAGTCTGGCAAATTATTTAGATTTAATCAAAATCGCAATAATAATAATTCGATATTTACTTACGATAGTACTGATCTACTATTTTTTCTAATAGTTACTGATTAGGCCCAGTAGGAATCGAACCTACATTGGAAAATTAGAAGTTTTCTGTCCTAATCCATTAGACGATAGGCCCTTTCTTTTAATATGGGTGATACAGGATTTGAACCTGTGACCTTCTGCTTGTAAGGCAGACACTCTACCGCTGAGTTAATCACCCATTTATATTCTATAACTATAATGATAATATATAGAAAAATGAATCAAATGTCAATATGTTAAATTAAATATTTGTTATTTTAATAAAATTCTAAATTTATATAAATATTTATATAAATTTAGAAATTAGTTTTAAAAAGTGAATATTTAAACCAATTAGAATAATTCTTCTTCTTGGTGTACTAAAACTTCACAATCTGATTTTGGAATTGCAACACAAGTTAAAACAAAACCTTCTTCTACTTGAGTGTCATCTAAGAATGTTTGTTCTGATTGGTCCATAGTACCGTTAACAATGATACCAGCACATGTTGAACAAGCACCTGCACGACATGAATAAGGTAATTCAATACCTACTTCTTCTGCAGCGTCTAACATGAAAGTATCATCAGGACAAGGAAATGATGTATCAATATCGTGTTCTTCAGATTTAACAGCAACAGTGTAAGTGGATTCTGCCATATTACTCCTTAATTTAAAATATAATTATATATAAAGTATTGTTCCACTACAATAGTGATATGATATTACTTTACTATCTTCTATTATACTACTTAAATTAAATAAATGTGAAAAATTTTTTTACTTAAATGTTTGTTTTAGACGACTTGCTTTTCCTTTTAAGTTTCTTAGGTAATATAGTTTTGAACGTCTTACTTTTGAAGAACGTAAAATTTCAATTGAAGCAATTTTAGGTGAATGAATTAAAAAGATTCGTTCAATTCCAATACCTTGGAAAGTTTTTCTAACAGTAATAGTTGTATTTATTGAACTATTTTTTTTAGCGATGATTGTTCCTTCGTAAAATTGAACACGTTCTTTATTTCCCTCAATAATTTTAACACCAACTTTAATATTATCTCCAATTTGTACCGGTGGAATATCTTCTTTTAGAAACTTGGCTTCTACTCCATTTACTATTTGTTGAACATTTAATTTAGCCATAAGTTTAAATTATTAACTTTGATTATTTATTATAAATAAGTTTACAACCACATTTGAAAAAAAACAATATTTAAATTATTTAAATGCATCCGACTGGATTTGAACCAGTGATGTTCCTAAGAAGACGGATTATGAGTCCGGTGCCTTCGACCACTCGGCCACGAATGCAAATATGGAGCTGATGGGAATTGAACCCACGTCCATCTAAACTTTTTAATCTACTTTTATCACAAGCATAGTTCAAAAGAACGAGATAGAGTTTTATATTATTCTAAACTATTGGACTTAAAACGTCTAGTAATAGTGAAAAAAGATTAAAGAAAGATAATTATTACATAGCAAATCGTAATGAATTTGCTTGATTAACTTTACAAATAGAATTTAGAAAAGTTGAAACGGATAAAATTAAATTTTTAGCAGTTATTTTAAAGTTGTATATTTTTTTTTCGAAGAATATAAACTTCGGCTTGATTCATATTTTAATAAAATTTAAATGTCGAAACCAAAGCAGCCCCATTTATTTTTAATACACAGTTTAAGCATGAAGGGAATCGAACCCTTGACTTTCAGAATCGGAATCTGATGCTCTATCCCCTGAGCTACATGCTTATATTCTAGAAATATTTTTAATTTTTGTAAAATAGAAAGTATGTGAAAATTTCAAAAATAATAAAATTTTTTGAAATTTTCGATAAAAAATTAGAAGTAAATTTTTCCACCACCCCATTTTTCTGTAATAATTTTTGGTTGTAATAAAATATGACCAGAAATTGCTGTTAAATCTTCATCGGTTACAGAACGCATACGTGGGTAGATATCAGCACTCTTAATACTTGGGTGTACTTCTGCAATAGATTCTAATCCATCATATGTTGTTGGATTTTTTAAGAAGTCTACTAATGCATCAATATTATCACGACGAGGTGTTGCTAAACTTAAAGCTTCTGGATCTAAACCAACGTTCGGGTTTGTTTTTGTAATACCACCGATATGACATGCACCACATGTTGCATTAAATAAACGCTTACCACGTTTTACTTGTTCAGGTGTTAAAACAGTTGTCTTACCGCTACCATCTTGAACAACTGTTCGTGTTGCTTCATCTAAATCAATTGCTGATGCATTTGTTACAAAAAATCCAAAAACACCAACAAATAACATTGAAACGATCTGTGAATACTTTCTAAGCATAAGGTAAAAAAAATTATTTACAAACTTGAAACCAAGATTTTTAAAAAGTTCCATGAATGGTTAACTTTCATTTTTATTCTTCTGCTTTGATTTAGCTAAATTAGCAATTAAACCACGTAAACGAATATTTTCCCAACCTGCAACTAATACAGTTATAACAATTAATACTTGACTAAATAATAGAATTGGATCTAAACGCCAACCATGAACCATTAAAATACAACTATATAAGAAACCCATTGTAGAAAAGAAAATATCCTCATCACGTGCAATTTCTGGTTTAACATTTCGAAGAGAATATAAAATTAAAACGCCAACACTCACAATAATACCTAAGAAAATATTTGGACCAAAACTAACATTTATCATAAAAGATTTATTTGTAATAGAGCATAAGATAAAATTAACTAAAAAGAGTATAACCAAATATGTCTAAATGTTTAGACTATTATGCTCGTGTAACTTTATCACTTTTACTAATAATTGCTAATGCCACGCCGATAACAATTACAACTGCTCCGCCTGCAACTAAACTAGATACAAAATTTGCTAATGAAGGTGTCATTTATAAAATTTCCTTTTTTTTAATAGTAATAAAATTAAAAATAGTAAAATTAACTACAATATACATTGTATCAAGTTTTTATAAAAAATAGAAAAATTTTTTATAAGTCTATGTAATATTTTATAGTTAACCTTTTAATTTATATAGTGAGTCCGATCTGTTTTTTATTTTTTAACCTATTAAAATTTTTTGATTTATCAAAAATGTTATAATTATTAAGAAATATTAATAATTATAACATATTGTATAAAAATTAAACAAATTGATGTTACTCAAGGTTTACCAGAAACCTAATGAAACTGCTTTATCAATTGGTAAACATGCACCAATACCTAACCAAACTGCTGTGAAGAAACCTAAAATGAATAATAAGCTTGCAATCGGACGACGGAATGGGTTTTGGAATTTGTTAACATTTTCAATAAATGGAACAGTAATAAGCCCAGCTGGAACAGCTGCCATTGCTAATACACCTAATAATTTATTAGGTAATACTCGTAATAAGTTAAATGTTGGGAAGAAATACCATTCTGGTAAAATTTCTAATGGTGTATTAAATGGATCTGCAGGTTCACCCATTTGAGTCGGTGCTAAAACTGCTAAACCTGTACAACATGCAAAAATACCTAACATTGTTAATGGGAAAATGTATAAGATATCATTTGGCCATGCTGGCTCACCATAATAGTTATGACCCATTCCTTTTGCTAATTTTGCTCTTAATTTTGGATCCGTTAAATCCGGTTTTTTAATTACTGACATAATATTTTATTAGTTAAATTATTTAATTGTTCAATTATAGAGGACCTGAAATACCTTGTTTGCGAATCATTAAGAAATGAGTTAGCATTAAAACTGCTGCTGCTACAGGTAAAACAAATGTATGAGCACTATAGAATCGTGTTAAAGTTGCCTGGCCAACACTTTCACCACCACGTAAAATTAAAACTAATGGGGGTCCAACAACTGGTACCGCTGCTGGTACACCTGTTACAATTTTACATGCCCAGAATCCTACTTGATCCCAAGGTAATGAGTAGCCTGTTACACCAAATGACACTGTTACAACTGATAAAATAACACCAGTTACCCAAGTTAATTCTCGAGGTTTTTTGAAACCACCTGTTAAATATACACGGAATACATGTAGTACTAACATTAATACCATCATACTAGCAGACCAACGGTGTAAAGAACGAATTAACCAACCAAAATTTACACTTGTCATAATGTATTCTACTGATGCAAATGCATCAACTACACTAGGTCGATAGTAGAAAGTCATTGCAAATCCAGTTGCAACCTGAATTAAGAAACAAGTAAGAACAAGACCACCAAAACAATAAAAGATATTTACATGCGGCGGAACATATTTACTAGAAATATCATCAGCAATTGCTTGAACTTCTAATCGTTCCTCAAACCAATCATATACCTTGCTCATAAGATAATTTTTACATTCTTCAACGCTATTAAGCAAACTTTATAATAAAGGCGAGAGTGGGATTCGAACCCACGGAACCCGTAAAGATTCATCTGATTTCAAATCAGACGCAATCGACCAACTCTGCCATCTCGCCAAAAAGATTAGTTTTAAAACTAATCTTGATTTTATTAACTTTCGTATGTAGTTGTTTCACTAAATTTAATTTGACTTGGATTCGGATTTTTTCCAATAGAAAAATCACGACTACCACAAGCAACTCGACCTGGATTTACTTTTTCAGGTACGACACCATCTTTTGGATGTAAATATTGAACTTCACCACTTGGGAAAATCCGATAAATTTTATAGTTATTGATCTTAAACGTTCTCAATTGAGTTCCTAATGCTAAACACTGTTCTTTTCGTGCCATATACAATAGATTCTCTCCACTACGCATCATTGCTGCGCCACCAGTTGGCATTTCAAAGATTTGTTCTTTCGCGCTTGTCCAAGTAATAGCATATTTTTCTTCAACCTCAGCTGAGCGTAACCAACCGCCAGTACTTCCGCCGAATGTTGGGAAAGGTGTTTGTAAGTTTAATGTCATTTGTAAAACTTTATAAATGTTTAATATTCAATATATAATTTTAATATAAAAAAAAAGTTTTTTATTAAAATTATTAGAACTAAAACTATTTGCTTCTAGCGGAGAGTGGATTTGAACCACCGTCCTTCGGGTTATGAGCCCAACGAGCTAACCAGGCTGCTCTACTCCGCGTCAAATAACTAAGTTTTAATTCTTACATCTAAGTATTCGAATTAAAATTATTCTACAGTTAATAACTTACTATGTATTGTAACATAATTGAATTAAAATTGTCAATGATTATTTAAAAAAAAGTTTGGAGGGTTACGATATGGTAATTTTTGTATAAACTTTTAGCTTTGAATATTATTTTTATTATTTTTTTCAAAATTGTCTACAATATAAAGATGAAAACTCATCCGAAACAGCGATCAAACTTTCTAGGGTAGGAACGCTTCGACGTTCACACAGATGGAATTCTGTATCAACTACAGACAAGTATGACAAGTTTATTCAAATTCCTGTTTCTTTCCTTATGAGCGTTTCATAGATTTTTGTCTCCCAATAAGGAGAAATATTAATGGCAATAAGCTCAACAGATCTTCAGGAAAAAAATTTTGAAGTTTTTATCGATAAAGATGCAGTCGAAACGAGTTTCGCGAAATGGGCCCAACCAGGTCATTTTTCTCGAACTTTAGCAAAAGGTCCAAAAACTACAACTTGGATTTGGAACTTACATGCTGACGCGCATGATTTTGATACTCAAACAAATTCCTTAGAAGAAGTTTCTCGAAAAATTTTCAGTGCACATTTTGGACAATTAGCAATTATTTTCTTATGGATTAGTGGTATGCATTTCCATGGTGCATATTTCTCTAACTATTCAGCTTGGTTAAATGATCCTGTCAATATTAAACAAAGTTCTCAAGTTGTTTGGCCAATTGTTGGTCAAGAAATTTTAAATGGGGATGTAGGTGGTAACTTCCAAGGTGTTCAAACAACTTCTGGTTGGTTCCAGATGTGGCGTGCGGAAGGTATTACTAGTGAAGTGGAATTATATTGGATTGCAATTGGTGGACTTGCTATGTCAGCAATTATGCTATTTGCAGGCTGGTTCCATTACCACAAAGCTGCACCTAGATTAGAATGGTTCCAAAATGCGGAATCAATGATGAATCACCATTTAGCTGGTTTATTAGGCTTAGGATGTTTATCTTGGTCTGGTCACCAAATCCATATTGCTTTACCAATTAACAAATTGTTAGATGCGGGTGTATCACCACAGGAAATTCCATTACCTCACGAATTTTTAATCAATCGTGAATTAATGAGTCAATTATATCCTAGTTTTTCAAAAGGATTAGCGCCGTTCTTTGGCGGTCACTGGGGTGAATATTCTGATTTCTTAACATTTAAAGGTGGTTTAAATCCTGTAACAGGAGGCTTATGGTTAAGTGATATTGCTCATCATCATTTAGCTTTAGCAGTCTTATTCATTTTTGCTGGTCACATGTATCGCACAAACTGGGGTATTGGACACAGCATGAAAGAAATTTTAGAGGCTCATAAAGGACCATTTACTGGTGAAGGTCACAAAGGTTTATACGAAATTTTAACAACTTCATGGCATGCTCAATTAGCAATTAATTTAGCTATGATGGGTTCATTAAGCATTATTGTGGCACATCATATGTATGCAATGCCACCATATCCTTATATTGCTACAGACTACGCAACACAACTTTCATTATTCACTCACCATATGTGGATTGGTGGATTCTGTGTGGTTGGTGGTGCAGCTCATGGAGCAATCTTTATGGTTCGTGATTATACACTTGCTGATAATTATAATAATTTATTAGATCGAGTTTTACGTCACCGTGATGCAATTATTTCGCACTTAAATTGGGTTTGTATTTTCTTAGGATGTCATGCTTTTGGATTCTATATTCATAATGATACAATGCGAGCGTTAGGTCGTCCGCAAGATATGTTCTCAGATAAAGCAATTCAATTACAACCAATTTTTGCTCAATGGATTCAAAATATTCATTTACTAGCACCGGGAACAACAGCTCCAAATGCCTTAGCTACAACTAGTTACGCTTTTGGTGGTGAAGTAGTAGAAGTAGGTGGTAAAATTGCAATGATGCCTATTCAATTAGGTACAGCTGATTTTATGGTACACCATATTCACGCTTTTACAATTCATGTAACTGTTTTAATTTTATTAAAAGGTGTGTTATACGCACGAAGCTCAAAATTAATTCCGGATAAAGCAAACTTAGGTTTCCGTTTCCCTTGTGATGGTCCAGGTCGTGGTGGTACATGTCAAAGTTCAAGTTGGGATCATGTGTTTTTAGGTTTATTCTGGATGTATAATTCAATTTCAGTAGTAATTTTCCATTTCAGTTGGAAAATGCAATCTGATGTTTGGGGTACTATTTCACCTGATGGTAGTATTTCACATATTACTGGTGGTAACTTTGCGAAAAGTGCTATTACAATCAATGGTTGGTTACGTGATTTCTTATGGTCACAAGCTTCACAAGTAATTCAATCGTATGGTTCTGCATCGTCAGCATATGGTTTAATTTTCTTAGGCGCTCACTTCATTTGGGCATTTAGTTTAATGTTCTTATTCAGTGGTCGTGGATATTGGCAAGAATTAATCGAGTCAATTGTTTGGGCACATAATAAATTAAACTTTGCACCAGCTATTCAACCACGTGCATTAAGTATTACACAAGGTCGTGCAGTTGGATTAGCTCACTACTTATTAGGTGGTATTGGAACAACGTGGTCATTCTTCTTAGCACGTGCAATCTCAATTAGTTAAATTCCTGAAACGTTTGTAACGTTTTACTATTTAACTCTTATACATTCATCAGATGTAAAATATTAAAAGATTACTTAATATTTTATTACTAACTAAAATTTATATAAATAAGGTATTTTATAATTATGGCAACTAAATTCCCAAAATTTAGCCAAGCCCTAGCACAAGATCCAGCAACGAGACGAATCTGGTATGGGATCGCAACTGCTCATGATTTAGAAGCTCATGATGGTATGACAGAAGAAAACTTGTACCAAAAGATCTTTGCATCACACTTTGGTCACTTAGCTATCATCTTCTTATGGACTTCTGGAAATCTTTTTCATGTTGCTTGGCAAGGAAATTTCGAAAAATGGGTCGCTAATCCTTTAAAAGTGAAACCAATTGCACACGCAATTTGGGATCCACACTTTGGTGATTCAGCTTTAAAAGCGTTTAGTAAAGGAAATGCATATCCAGTGAATATTGCATATTCAGGTGTCTACCAATGGTGGTACACAATTGGATTCCGTACTAATCAAGAATTATATGCAGGCTCAATTGGACTATTATTACTTTCATGTGCATTGTTATTTGCGGGTTGGTTACATTTACAACCAAAATTCCGCCCAAGTTTATCTTGGTTTAAAAACAACGAGTCACGCTTAAACCATCACTTATCAGGTTTATTAGGTGTTAGTTCATTAGCATGGACGGGACATATTGTTCACGTAGCAATTCCTGTTTCACGTGGTGTACACGTTGGTTGGGATAATTTCTTAACGACTCCACCGCATCCTGCTGGTTTAACTCCATTCTTTACTGGAAATTGGACTGTTTACGCAGAAAATCCTGATAGTCCTTCTCATGTTTATGGAACAAGTGAAGGTGCTGGAACGGCAATTTTAACATTCTTAGGTGGTTTCCACCCACAAACTCAAGCATTATGGTTAACTGATATTGCACATCATCAATTAGCAATTGCTGTTGTCTTCATCGTTGCGGGTCATATGTACCGAACAAACTTTGGTATTGGTCACAATATGAAAGAAATCTTAGATGCTCACCGACCTCCTGGAGGTAGATTAGGAGCTGGTCATGTGGGATTATTTGAAACAATTACAAATTCTTTACACATGCAATTAGGTTTAGCATTAGCAAGTTTAGGTGTTGCAACTTCTTTAACTGCTCAACATATTTATGCATTAACTCCGTATGCTTACTTATCGAAAGATTTTACAACTGAAGCAGCGCTATACACTCATCATCAATATATCGCTGGTTTCTTAATGGTTGGAGCATTTGCACACGGTGCTATCTTCTTTGTTCGTGATTACGATCCAGAGTTAAATAAAAATAATGTTTTAGCAAGAATGTTAGAGCATAAAGAAGCTATTATTTCACATTTAAGTTGGGCATCTTTATTCTTAGGCTTCCATACATTAGGCTTATATATTCACAATGACACAGTAGTGGCATTTGGTCAACCAGAAAAACAAATTTTATTTGAACCTGTATTTGCAGAATATATTCAAGCAGCATCAGGGAAAGCAATCTATCAATTTAATGTTCTACTTTCATCATCAACTAGTCCTGCTACTATTGCTGGAAACCAAGTTTGGTTACCAGGTTGGTTAGAAGCTATTAATAATGATAAGAATGATTTATTCTTAACTATTGGACCAGGTGACTTCTTAGTTCATCACGCTATTGCTTTAGGTTTACATGTTACCGCATTAATTTTAGTGAAAGGTGCTTTAGATGCACGTGGTTCAAAATTAATGCCGGATAAAAAAGACTTTGGTTATAGTTTCCCTTGTGATGGTCCAGGTCGTGGTGGTACATGTGATATTTCAGCATGGGATGCTTTCTATTTAGCTATGTTCTGGATGTTAAACACAATTGGTTGGGTAACATTCTACTGGCACTGGAAACACATGACAATTTGGGGCGGTAACCCAGGTCAATTTAATGAATCATCAAACTACATTATGGGTTGGTTAAGAGATTACTTATGGTTAAACTCATCACCATTAATTAATGGTTACAACCCATTTGGTATGAATAATTTATCTGTTTGGGCTTGGGCTTTCCTATTTGGTCATTTAATTTGGGCTACTGGATTCATGTTCTTAATTTCTTGGCGTGGTTACTGGCAAGAATTAATTGAAACATTAGTTTGGGCTCATGAACGTACACCACTTGCGAACTTAGTTCGTTGGCGTGATAAACCAGTCGCTTTATCGATTGTTCAAGCACGTTTAGTTGGTTTAGTACATTTCTCTGTTGGTTATATTGTAACATACGCTTCGTTTGTTATTGCATCAACTTCTGGGAAATTTGCATAATTTCCTCAAAAAGGTCAAATTAATCTTTGACCTTTTTGAAAAACCATTATAAAAATTTGGAAAAAAACTTGAATTTTTTTGCCAAATCTTCTAAAGTTTAAAGTATAAGACTATTTCATTTTGACTAGTTTACCGGGATATAGCTCAGCTTGGTAGAGCACCTGCTTTGGGAGCAGGGGGTCGTAGGTTCAAATCCTACTATCCCGATTAAAAAAAAGATTCTATTAAGTAAAAATAGAAGATAGAGATTTATTCAGAAGAGAAAAATCAAAATCAAATATTTATAGTTTAAGCTTCGTTGGCTCATTAAGCTCACATTGAAAAATAATTCTTAGAAATAAGAATGTCATTATAGACAATTTTTTTTAAATTTATCCTTTCAAATATTTTTATTTTATATTATCATATTAATGTACAATATTATGTCCTATATTTTTTAGTAATCAAATACTTATTAACTTAATACGAATTCAAAATGGGTTTAGATGAAAAATTTGCTTCTGTTCGAACTGCATTCTACGATAAAGTTGGAGAATTATTTAAAACAATCGCTTCTCAGTTTGGATATCCAGAAAATTCGGGTATGCCAACAATTACTCGAGTTTTAACTGAAGGGCAAGAAAGATTTGCATCGATGGATAGTCTCCCAAAACGGATAACATATTTTCCTCCAGATCAGTGTCCCGAAACCTGGTTTGAAATGGTCTTTGGACCAGCACCAAGAGTTGAGCCACTCCCGCGATATATATATGAAACTCAAGATGAAGGTTTTTATAACTTCTATATTGAAAACTATAAAAATCTTTTCTTTTTACCTGATTCAATCTCTGAATTTATTCAAGTAAAATTAAATATTTGTTTAGATATTAGTACTCTTGAGATTATTCGTGAGGTTTTATTTATTGCATTAGTTTGTTATTCACAAATCGTCGTTTACAGACTTCTACTAGCTTGGTTTATTACTATTAATCCTTATTTATTTCCATGGTCATATCTAGTAACTGCCGTAGATTGGCTAGATGATACTTTACAAGGAATCATACCTGGTGTATTTGGTGTAAATATTACGGGAGGTCTTATTCTTGGAGCAATTGGGGCCCTAGCGGATAGTTTAAATCATTTGGTCTTTACTATGCCATTTCTTCCAAGTGAAGGAGAACCAACAAAACTAGTAATTAATAATCAATTAAAAGATGTACTAGTTTTCCATTATTTACCGGCCTTATGGTATAAACATCCTATTCCAAATGATATAAGAGAATTCTGGTTTACTGAACGACCAGATATTTTAGAATATATGAAGACAGCTTATGGTCATTTAGATCTAAATTTGTTCCCCGATAGTTATATAATTCATCAACAAGAAATGGTTGGTTTTAGTTTTTTGACTGATAATTTCCATAGTCTTTTTTAAGTTTATTGAGTTATTCATAGAATTATTAATCTTATTATTTTGATTGATTAATAATTCTAATAGTTTAAAGATTAAATCTCAGTTGATTATTATTTTTGTTTTTAAGTTATTAATTTTTTAAGTTTAAACTATTTATATTCTTGAAAACCTAGGACCTCTTACTTCATGAGCTAAGATATGAATCAACTTTATGAAACAAACTTCAACTGAAGTTAATACAAAAAATTTATGGAAATTTAAAGAGAGTTTGATCCTGGCTCAGGATGAACGCTGGCGAGATGCTTTACACATGCAAGTCGTACGAGAGTCTTTGACTCAAGTGGCGGACGGGTGAGTAACACGTAAGAATTTGCCTCTAGGAGGGGGACAACAGCTGGAAACGGCTGCTAATACCCCATATGCTTCCGAGTGAAATGGATTTTTCCGCCTAGAGAGAAGCTTGCGCCTGATTAGCTTGTTGGTGAGGTAATGGCTTACCAAGGCGACGATCAGTATCTGGTTTGAGAGGATGATCAGACACACTGGAACTGAGACACGGTCCAGACTCCTGCGGGAGGCAGCAGTGGGGAATTTTCCGCAATGGGCGAAAGCCTGACGGAGCAATCTCGCGTGAGGGATGACTGCCTATGGGTTGTAAACCTCTTTTTTCAGGGAGGAATAAATGACGTGTACCTGAAGAATAAGCATCGGCTAATTCCGTGCCAGCAGCCGCGGTAATACGGAGGATGCAAGTGTTATCCGGAATCACTGGGCGTAAAGCGTCTGTAGGTGGTTTAATAAGTCAACTGTTAAATCTTGAGGCTCAACTTCAAAATCGCAGTCGAAACTGTTAGACTAGAGTATAGTAGGGGTAAAGGGAATTTCCAGTGGAGCGGTGAAATGCGTAGATATTGGAAAGAACACCGATGGCGAAGGCACTTTACTGGGCTATTACTGACACTCAGAGACGAAAGCTAGGGTAGCAAATGGGATTAGATACCCCAGTAGTCCTAGCTGTAAACAATGGATACTAGATGTTGAACAGATCGACCTGTGCAGTATCAAAGCTAACGCGTTAAGTATCCCGCCTGGGAAGTATGCTCGCAAGAGTGAAACTCAAAGGAATTGACGGGGGCCCGCACAAGCGGTGGAGCATGTGGTTTAATTCGATGCAACGCGAAGAACCTTACCAGGGTTTGACATGATACGAATTTCTTTGAAAGAAGAAAGTGCCTTTTGGAACGTATACACAGGTGGTGCATGGCTGTCGTCAGCTCGTGTCGTGAGATGTTGGGTTAAGTCCCGCAACGAGCGCAACCCTTATTTTTAGTTGCCTATTTGGAACTCTAGAAAGACTGCTGGTTATAAACCGGAGGAAGGCGGGGATGACGTCAAGTCAGCATGCCCCTTACACCCTGGGCTACACACGTGCTACAATGGGTGAGACAATGAGATGCAAATCTGCGAAGACAAGCTAATCTATAAACTCTCTCTAAGTTCGGATTGTAGGCTGCAACTCGCCTGCATGAAGTTGGAATCGCTAGTAATCGCTGGTCAGCTATACAGCGGTGAATTCGTTCCCGGGCCTTGTACACACCGCCCGTCACACCATGGAAGCTGGTTATACCCGAAGTCGTTACTCTAACCATTTGGAGGAGGATGCCTAAGGTAGAATTAGTGACTAGGGTGAAGTCGTAACAAGGTAACCGTACTGGAAGGTGCGGTTGGATCACCTCCTTTTAAAAAGAAATTTTTAAATATAAGGTCGATAGATTCATTTTGATGAATCCAAAATCAAAAGTTATTGTAAACCAAACATAGGTTTACGGGCTATTAGCTCAGTTGGTTAGAGCGCACCCCTGATAAGGGTGAGGTCTCTGGTTCAAATCCAGAATGGCCCAGCGGGGGTATAGCTCAGTTGGTAGAGCACCGCCTTTGCACGGCGGTTGTCAGCGGTTCGAATCCGCTTACCTCCACATGAAAAAACAACTCAATTTTTTAAGAAAAGTCTTAAATTCAAGGAATTAAGAGTTTATGGGGAATACCTTGGCATTCAGAAGCGATGAAGGACGCGTTTACCGGCGAAACGCTTCGGGGAGTTGGAAAAAAGCTATGATCCGGAGGTCTCCGAATGAGGAAACTTTTTATACTACTTATTGAATACATAGATAAGAAAGAGCAAACCTAGGGAACTGAAACATCTTAGTACCTAGAGGAAAAGAAAGTAAAAAACGATTCCCTTAGTAGCGGCGAGCGAAACGGGAGAAGCCTAAACTTAGTTCTTAACTAAGGGTAGTGGGACGATTGTAAATCGATTAGGACAATTAGACGAATAAGTTGGAATGCTTAACCAAAGAGAGTGATAGTCTTGTAGTTGAAAATTGAAATAATCAAATCTTATCCCAAGTAGCATGGAGCACGTGAAATTCCGTGTGAATCTGCGAGGACCACCTCGTAAGGCTAAATATTCCTGAATGACCGATAGTGAAATAGTACCGTGAGGGAAAGGTGAAAAGAACCCCGGGAGGGGAGTGAAAAGAACATGAAACCATAAACTTACAATCAGTAGGAGGACGACTAAATCGTCTGACTTCGTGCCTGTTGAAGAATGAGCCGGCGACTTATAGGTAGTGGCAGGTTAAGGCAGAGAATGCTGGAGCCATAGTGAAAGCGAGCCTGAATAGGGCATATGTCACTGGTTATAGACCCGAACCCGGATGATCTAACCATGGTCAGGTTGAAGCTTAGGTAATACTAAGTGGAGGACCGAACCGACTGATGTTGAAAAATCAGCGGATGAATTGTGGTTAGGGGTGAAATGCCAATCGAATTCGGAGCTAGCTGGTTCTCCCCGAAATGCGTTTTGGCGCAGCGATAAATATTATAACTTAGGGGTAAAGCACTGTTACGTATGCGGGCTGGTAATTCGGTACCAAATCGTTGCAAACTAAGAATACTAAGTGAACAGTTTATCAGTGAGACTGTGGGGGATAAGCTCCATTGTCAAGAGGGAAACAGCCCAGAGCACCAGTTAAGGCCCCCAAATAATTACTAAGTGATAAAGGAGGTGGGAGTGCAGAAACAATCAGGAGGTTTGCTTAGAAGCAGCAATCCTTTAAAGAGTGCGTAATAGCTCACTGATCGAGTAAACCTGCGCCGAAAATGTACGGGACTAAGTAATTTGCCGAAACTGTGCGATATATAGAAGATATATCGGTAGGGGAGCGTTCTGTTGTAGATTGAAGTATTAACGTAAGTGGATATGGACGAAGCAGAAGTGAGAATGTCGGCTTGAGTAACGAAAATATAGGTGAGAATCCTATACCCCGAAAACCCAAGGTTTCCTCTGGAAGGCTCGTCCGCGGAGGGTAAGTCAGGACCTAAGGCGAGGCTGAAAAGCGTAGTCGATGGACAACGGGTTAATATTCCCGTACCATTATTTATTGATAACGAGGGACGAAGGAGGCTAAGCTGGCCGGATGTTGGTTACCGGTTTAAGCGTTCGAGATGTTGAGAAACGGAGAAAACGTTTTGAGTTGAGGCGTGATGACGAGATGCTACGGCATTGAAGCAGTCTATGTCAGACTTCCAAGAAAAGCTCGCACTGTCGTAAATAAATAATGCCTGTACCATAACCGACACAGGTGGGTAGGTAGAGTATACTAAGGGGCGCGAGATAACTCTCTCTAAGGAACTCGGCAAAATGACTCCGTAACTTCGGGAGAAGGAGTGCCTTATTTATAAGGTTGCAATAACAAGATCCAAGCAACTGTTTACCAAAAACACAGGTCTCCGCTAAGTCGTAAGACGATGTATGGGGGCTGACGCCTGCCCAGTGCCAGAAGGTTAAAGAAGTTGGTTAGCATCCGCGAAGCTGATAACTGAAGCCCTGGTGAACGGCGGCCGTAACTATAACGGTCCTAAGGTAGCGAAATTCCTTGTCGGGTAAGTTCCGACCCGCACGAAAGGCGTAATGATTTGGATACTGTCTCGGAGAGGGGCTCGGTGAAATAGACTTGTCTGTGAAGATGCGGACTACCTGCACCTGGACAGAAAGACCCTATGAAGCTTTACTGTAACTTGAAATTGGAATTGGACTTTACTTGCGCAGTATAGGTGGGAGGCGTTGAGTTTATTCTTGCGGGAATTTAGGAGCCATCAGTGAGATACCACTCTGGTAATGTTAGATTTCTAACTTTGTATCATGATCTGGTCAAAGGACAGTTTCAGGCGGGCAGTTTGACTGGGGCGGTCGCCTCCCAAATGGTAACGGAGGCGTACAAAGGTTTCCTCTGAACGTGTAGAAATCGTATCTAGAGTGTAAAGGCATAAGGAAGCTTGACTGTGAGACCTACAAGTCGAGCAGGGACGAAAGTCGGTCTTAGTGATCTGACGGTGCTGAGTGGAAAGGCCGTCACTCAACGGATAAAAGTTACTCTAGGGATAACAGGCTGATCTCCCCCAAGAGTTCACATCGACGGGGAGGTTTGGCACCTCGATGTCGGCTCATCGCATCCTGGGGCGGTAGTACGTCCCAAGGGTTGGGCTGTTCGCCCATGAAAGCGGTACGCGAGCTGGGTTCAGAACGTCGTGAGACAGTTCGGTCCATATCCGGTGTAGGCGTTAGAATATTGAGAGGAGCCTTCTTTAGTACGAGAGGACCGAGAAGGACGTACCTCTGGTGTACCAGTTATCGTGCCAACGGTAAACGCTGGGTAGCTATGTACGGAGTGGATAACCGCTGAAAGCATCTAAGTGGGAAGCCCACCTCAAGATAAGTATTCTCATCACGTAAGTGAGTAAGGTCACGGTAAGACTAACCGTTTGATAGGCATTAAGTATAAATATAGTAATATATGAGCTGAGATGTGCTAACAGACCGAGGACTTGAATTTTTAAATAAACATATAGTTACTAAAATATTAGTAACTATTTTTGCTTTGGTGTTTTTAGTGTATTCAACGGAACCACACTGATCCATCTCGAACTCAGTAGTGAAACGTTATAAATCGACGAAAATACTTGGAGGGACACCTCCTGGGAAAATAGTTCAATGCCAAAGTTTTATTCTAATATTAATTTTTCTAAAAGGTAAATTATTTAATAATTCAACTTCAATATTATTTTGTTGAATCCTGTTAATTATTTTTATACTAAGAGTGATAACTGCCAGTAATTTAAATGGTTTCTTTTTAATCAGGCCGGTTACTTTACTAAAATATTTTCATCTTCTTCTAGCTCTATTTTTCTTAATTCCTTATCTTCGATTTCGAAGACTTTCCATCTATCTTTAGATAATAATGACTTATCAATGTCGGAATGACTCATAATTAAAATATGAGGTGGTTCCATTAAAAGGGGCCGTCCCTTTCCCATTTTTACCCGATTCTAGCCCTGCAATTAAATCACGTTCACTGTCTGTCTTACATTTTGCTCGTGTTAAGTCAATTATATATAATTTTTTCGGACCTAAATTTACAATGGAAGAATTTATCTGTGATGTTGTCCCATATGTTATAACTCCAACGTCGTAAGGGTGATCGAAGACTATTTTTTTAGCGAATTTCGATTTTCCCGTACACCCTTCTCGATCAATTAAATGTATAATTTCACGGGAATCAGAAGGTCTAAACTCGGAATTACTTTTATAATGTTCCAGACTTGTTTCTGCCACGGGTAATAGTTTTCGAAATTACTTAGAATTTTAAGGTCATTTCCCATGTACCCATCGAACGCTTGGGGTTTTTTTATATTTTTTAGTTTGCTTGTATAAAGTTTTACTTGATCGGCAAATTCATTTTTCAATAATCCTTCTGTTTGATACTTATAAACTAAGCTACCTATGGTTTCGCTCGTAGCTAATAATTTCTCGAGCTGTCCTTTCCGTTTTCTAGTCCCTGTTGAAAATAAATAAACAATCCGACTCTTATCTTCACTTTCAAATTTATACACCTGAGAAGATGCATTCATCTTAGCTAATATAATGTCTATTTCGTTTTCTAAGGCATTTTCGGAGCGTTCTTCCATTGATATTAGGTTTCGCTCCAAAATAATTTTAATTTTAAAATATGAGCCTTTATTTTGTGCTGATATAACCATATTAATATATTATTTATTGTTATTATTTTATGTCAAAATCCAAGAGATCATCTCCCTCCTGATCAAATTCGTCAAAATTCCCAAACAACTCCTCTTCAATTTTTGTGTCATCGGTATCATCAGGATATTTATTAGTTATATTAGAATCTATAAAATCCAAATCATCTTCTGTTAATTGATTAGCTAATTCTGGGTCAACTACACTCACTTTTTTAATCATTCGCTCTAATTCGGTGCTTAAAGGGGTATTTATTGGTTGATCTACGACTAATCTAAAAGTATTCTGAGGAGTTTCTTTTTGATTTGGATTTGGAATGTATATTTCTTCGTAATTGATATTAAAATCTTTTATATTTCTATTTCTCCCTAATTTGGTGATTTCGGTATAGGCATTAGCCATAGGCCAATCATCAATTTCTTCATCTTAAGGATTTTTAAGAACTAGTGTATAAAAGTATAAAATTAATTTTTATAGTTCTATTCTTATAAAAATTAATTTTATACGTTGGTGGACAATACTTTGTATAAGAAATTATAAATTGGATCTAGTTAAAAACAAAACTGATCCTATAACATTTCATTCCAAGGGATATTAAGGATTTACTGTATCTTGAGACTTCATGTTATTTAATTTTTCTTTTAAATCTTCAATTAAGACTTTTAAAGTCTCAATATTATCGCTTTGAATACTTTCTTTAATTTCTCCAATTAATTTTGTAATTGCCTGTTGCTCATCTTCAGAAGGGACATTTGGAAGTTCTTTTTCCACTTCAGAACATAATAAATCAGCTTGATTTTTTAGATCAATATTTTCACGTTTAATTTTATCTGCAGCTGCATTTTTTTCTGCTTCGTCTAACATCGATTGAACTTCACTTTCACTTAATGTCGAAGCACCTTGAATTGTTACAAATTGTTCCACGCCTGTTTCTTTTTCTTTTGCTGTTACAGATAAAATCCCATCCACATCAATATCAAATGTTACTTCAATTTGTGGAACTCCTCGATTTCCTGCTGGAATACCATCTAAACGGAAATTTCCAAGACTTTTATTTGCCGAAACTAATTCTCTTTCACCTTGTAAAATATGAATTTCAACATTAGTTTGGTTATCTACGGCTGTCGAGAACATTTCTGATTTTTTAACAGGAATAGTTGTGTTTCTTGCAATAATTTTTGTCATTACACCACCAAGTGTTTCAACACCTAATGAAAGCGGTGTTACATCTAATAATAAGATATCTTTAATTTCCCCAGCTAAAATACCTGCTTGAACTGCTGCTCCAATTGCAACTACTTCATCAGGGTTTACAGATTGATTTGGTTTTTTACCTGTTAATGACTCTACTAAGTTTTGAATTGCTGGAATACGAGTAGAACCCCCAACTAATACAATTTCATCAATATCTGATTTGTCTAATCTAGCATCATTAATTGCTTTTTCAACAGGAATGCGACAACGCTCAATTAAATCTTCACATAAGACTTCAAAAACCTCTCGCGTTAACTCTTGATCAATATGTTTTGGTCCTGATGCATCTGCAGTAATGAATGGTAAAGAAATTTTTGTTTCTTGAACCGTTGATAATTCCATTTTTGCTTTTTCAGCCGCTTCTGTTAAACGTTGTAATGCTTGAATATCAGTTGATAAATCAATACCTTCTTTGTCTTTAAAGTTTTGAATTAACCAATTTACTAAAACCTTATCAAAATCATCACCACCTAATTTAGTATCACCTGCTGTTGATAAAACTTCAAAAATTCCATCACCTACTTCTAAAATAGAAACATCAAAGGTTCCACCACCCAAATCAAAAACTAAAATTGTTTCATTTTGTTTTTTATCTAGTCCATAAGCTAATGATGCTGCTGTTGGTTCATTAAGAATTCTTAAAACTTCAACCCCTGCAATTTTACCTGCATCCATAGTTGCTTGACGTTGAGAGTCATTAAAATATGCTGGTACAGTAATAACTGCCTGCTTTACATCTTGTTTTAAGTATTCTGATGCGTCATTAATTAACTTACGTAAAACTTGAGCAGAAATTTCTTCTGGACTAAATTCTTTGTCTAAAGCTGGACATTTAATTTTAATATTATCTTTTGAATCATTCGTAATTGTATACGGTAATTGTTTTGCTTCTGCTGAAACTTCTGTTTCTTTTGAACCAATGAATCGTTTTACTGAAAAGAAAGTATTTTCGGGATTAATTACAGCTTGTCGTTTTGCAATTTGACCTACTAATAATTCTTGTTTTTTTGTATATGCGACAATCGATGGAGTTGTACGTAATCCTTCGCTATTAATAATAACACTTGGTTGACCACCTTCAATTGCTGCTACAACTGAATTCGTTGTTCCTAAATCAATACCAACCACTTTTGACATAGTTTTTTCTCCTAAATTATTTGAAATGTATATTTTGTTTATAATTATAAACCGTTTACTTTATTTTTGTAAGAGGAATCACCGTAGTAATTAAAAAAATAAAAGTGTATTTTAATTGAATAATAAAAAAGTAGCACATATGTGAATTCAAGGTAGCTACGTAGAAATTTTTATCGACTCAACAAAACTCTTGTTTTATGTATATTGAATTATTAGTATAATTTTATTTCTAACATTAATACTAGTAACAGTGTTTAAATACCATATATAGACAAAAAAATAGAAAGATTTTTAAACTAAGGTTATAATTTACTAATTTTAGTTAGTTTATTAAATTCTAATCGTGAATTGACGTCGTGTAAATAAAACATAATAAAAATATTGGGAGGACTATCGTGAGTATAGGTTTATTAGGTAATAAAATTGGTATGACGCAAATTTTTGATGAGTCAGGGAATATCATTCCTGTGACAATTCTAAAAGTTGGACCTTGTATGATCACGCAAATCAAAACAGAATCAAAAGACGGTTATAATGCTATTCAAGTTGGTTATAGTAATACGTCAAATAAATCTTTAACTCAATCTGAGTTAGGTCATTTACAGAAATCAAATATTCAACCTTTAAAGTATTTAAAAGAATTTCGAGTTCCTAATGTAGACGAGTTTGAAGTTGGTCAAGTTTTAAACGTTGATCTACTTTCCGTTGATCAATTAGTTAACATCAAAGGTAAAACAGTTGGTAAAGGATTTTCAGGCTTACAAAAACGTCATAATTTCACGCGTGGACCAATGACACACGGTTCAAAAAATCATAGAGCACCGGGTTCAATTGGTATGGGTACAACACCAGGACGTGTTTTACCAGGTAAAAAAATGGCAGGTCAATTAGGCAATAAACTTACAACTATTAAAAAACTGAAAGTTATTCAATTAAATTCTGAAGAAAACATTTTAATCATCAAAGGTTCAGTTCCTGGAAAACCTGGAAATTTATTAAGTATTACTCCTTCTAATTAAGAAAATTATATTAGCAAAATTTAAGTATGACCGTTCAAAAGTTTATAAAATATACTCCATTAGATATTAGTGGAAAACCCATAGATTCTACATATGAATTAACATTAAATATTCTTGAGAATTCAGGAAATTACGTATTACATAAGGATCTTGTACGCCATTTAAATTCTAAAAGACAAGGTACAGTATCAACAAAAACTCGAAGTGAAGTTCGAGGTGGGGGTCGCAAACCATGGCAACAAAAAGGAACTGGACGAGCACGTGCGGGTTCTAGCAGATCACCGTTATGGAAAGGTGGTGGTGTGACTTTTGGTCCAAAACCAAAATCAGTTAAGTTAAAGTTAAATAAAAAAGAACGTCAATTAGCTTTACAAACCTTGTTATATAACAAAAAAAATAATGTTATAATTATTGAAGATTTAGAGACCACACTTATTGAATCAAAAACTAAAAGTTTTTTAAAAATGTGTGAAAACTGTAATATTGATTCTAATCAAAAAGTTTTAGTCGTTGTTTCAAAAAAAACCGATTCATTGAAATTAGCAACGCAAAATCTTAAAAATGTAGAATTAATTTTAGCTTCAAATTTAAATACTTATAGCTTATTAAAAACGAAGCAAATTGTATTAAGCTCATCGTCAATAAATGATATAAAGGAAACTTATTGTGACTAATTCAAATCTTAGTAATGCAAATATTATTAAATATCCTCTTATAACTGACAAAGCAACAAGACTTTTAGAAAATAATCAATATACTTTTATCGTTGACCGTAACTCGGATAAAATTACCATTAAAAATACAATTGAATATTTATTTAATGTTAAAGTTGTAAAAGTTAATAGTTGCCGTCTTCCACGTAAAAAGAAACGTGTAGGCAAATATATTGGTTGGAAACCACAATATAAAAAAGCAATTGTAAGTTTAGCCAAAGGTGATGTAATAGACTTATTTACAGAAAATTAATAAATATAAAAACAAAAGTTTATGAGTATCCGTCTTTATAAATCATATACACCCGGAACACGACATCGTGCTCTTTCAGCTTTTACAGAAATTACAAAAGCTAAACCAGAACGAATTTTAATTAAAAAAAACCATCGTAATAAAGGACGTAATAATCGAGGTGTTATTACAATTAGACATCGCGGTGGTGGGCATAAACGACGTTATCGATTAATTGATTTCAAACGTAACAAATATGAAATCAATGGAATTGTAAAAAGCATCGAATATGATCCAAACCGGAATGCCCGTATCTCATTAATCAACTATAGTGATGGTGAAAAGCGCTATATTTTACACTCAAAAGGTTTAAATATTGGTGATACAATTTTATCTGGATCAGGATCACCAGTTAGTATTGGTAATACATTACCTTTAAGTGAAATTCCTTTAGGTACATCGGTTCATAATCTTGAATTAATTCCAAACAAAGGTGGGCAACTTGTTCGTGCAGCTGGTACATCAGCAAAAATTTTAGCGAAAGAAGGTGATTACGTTACATTACGTTTACCATCAAAAGAAATTCGATTATTACGAAAAGAATGTTTTGCAACAATCGGTGAAATCAGTAATAATGATGCCTTTTTAGTTCAAAGTGGAAAAGCTGGTAGAAGTCGTTGGCTTGGAAAACGTCCAGCAGTACGTGGTTCAGTTATGAATCCATGTGATCACCCACATGGGGGTGGTGAAGGGAGAGCACCGATTGGTCGTACACGTCCTTTAACACCATGGGGTAAACCAGCTTTAGGTATGAAAACAAGAAAAAACAAGAAATTGAGTGATAACTACATCCTTCGCCGACGTCCTGTGTAGGATAATTATTTACGATTATTAACAAAAAGATTTAAAAAATGGCAAGATCATTAAAAAAAAGTCCCTTTGTTGCTTATCATTTATTAAAAAAAATTGATAAGATGAATAAGGAAAATAAAAAAGATACAATTACTACTTGGTCAAGATCTTCAACAATTTTACCAAATATGGTTGGTTTTACAATTGCAGTCTATAATGGAAAACAGCATGTACCAATTTTTATTTCAGATCAATTAGTAGGACATAAATTGGGGGAATTTGTCTCGACAAGAAATTTTAAAACTCATATTAAAGCTGATAGAAAATCAAAACGTTAATTACTCAAAACTAATGAATTTGAATTTATTTCGTTATCTTGTCCAATTAATTGGAGATCCGGCCACAACTTTTCGAAATTTACATGAACATCAGTGTAAATGTCTGGAACAATCTTCTATTTCTAATAGACAAAAAGAAACTAAAAATGATGTCTACCTGCAAAATGAAAATAGTGTTGGTGACTGGATATCATTATCTCTAGACAAAAAAAGTTTTAAAGCTCTTGAACGTATTGAGATGAATGAAAAATTAAAGTTACCATATGAAGGTAGACAATTATTTACTCGGTGGACACACTCTTATCCCAATTCTAATGAAATTAAATCCAAAACATTTTACATAAAGTATAAAAATGAATTATCAGTAGTGGATAAAATTATGTTAAATAATTTTCAGAATAAATATTTTTATCATATTATTGATGACATTATCTATTCATTAAAGTCTAAAAACGTTGAGCGAGATAATTTATTAACTATTCTTTATTCACCTGTTCTTTATTTACAAAATAATTTTTCGATTGATTTTTTTGATATTTGGGTTGATGAGATTTACATTCACCAACAGTCAAAAGTTAATAAATTTTTAACGAAAAATAGTTCCAATTTAGAACCTTTTAGTTATATAACTATTAAATTTTTGTATACAACTAAACTTCCTGTGAAGAAACCAGAACCGTTATGGTAAAGTGTGAGTTTCATAAACAGAAAGTGACTTTTATAAACTAAAAATACATGTATTAACTAACTTACTATGGCCAATTCGCAATCAGTAAAAGCAGTAGCAAAATATATTCGGATGTCTCCGCATAAAATTAGACGAGTGATCGATCAAATTCGTGGTCGTTCATATCAAGAAGCATTAATGATTTTAGAATTTTTACCTTATGATGCTGGTGGACCTATTTGGCAAGTTGTTCACTCTGCAGCTGCAAATGCAAAACATAATTATGGATTAGATAAAAAGAAATTAATTATTAATGAAATTTTTGCGGATGAAGGACCGAAATTAAAAAGAATCCGTCCTCGTGCACAAGGCCGAGCATATAAAATTTTAAAACCAACATGTCATATTACAGTGGTTATGACAGAGAACGATTAAATTATAAATTGATGATTTTAAATTAAAACAATTCGTATATGGGTCAAAAAACACATCCTTTAGGATTTCGATTAGGTGTCGTACAAGAGCATAAATCTGTATGGTATGCTAATTTTAATCAGTACGCTAGTATTTTAGAAGAAGATGATAAAATTCGAACTTACATCAATACAATTTCAAGAGCAAATTATATTTCAAATGTAAAAATTTGTCGAAATGTATTGAAAGACCATATTCAATTAACTATTGAAACTGGAAAACCAGGAATTTTAGTTGATGATATGGGTAATGGATTAAAAAATTTGTTAAAAAATCTTAAAAAGTTATTACCAGTAGGTCGTCAATTAACAATTAAAGTTTCGGAAATTGAATTTGAAGATTTAGATGCAAAACTTTTAGCTGATTTAGTTGCTAAACAATTAGAAAAACGTGTTGCTTTTAGACGTGCTACACGAACTGTGTTACAACGAGCACAACGACAAAATGTCAATGGAATTAAAATTCAAGTTTCTGGTCGATTAAACGGAGCAGAAATTGCTCGAAGCGAGTGGGTTCGTGAGGGTCGCGTACCATTACAAACTTTACGAGCAGATATTGATTATGCAACAACAGAAGCTAATACAATCTATGGCGTTTTAGGAATTAAAATTTGGCTTTTTAAAAGTGAAATTTTATCTAAATAACTAAGATTTATTAAGACAATTTATATTTTTATTACAATAATTTGTTATGTTAAGTCCAAAAAGAACAAAATATAGAAAATACCATCGTGGACGTATGCGAGGAAAAGCAACACGTGGTAATCAAATTTGCTTTGGTAGTTTTGGTTTACAAGCGTTAGAACCAAACTGGATTACCTCACGTCAAATTGAAGCATCGCGAAGAACAATTACACGTTATACAAAACGTGGAGCAAAATTATGGATTCGTATTTTCCCCGATAAAACTGTTACAGCACGAGCGGCTGAATCACGAATGGGATCTGGTAAAGGTGCTGTAGACTATTGGGTAGCAGTAGTGAAACCGGGAACTATTATTTTTGAAATTAGTTCAGTTCCTGAAGAAGTTGCAAAAGCTGCATTAAGTTTAGCTGCTTATAAATTACCTTTAAAAACAAAATTTATTACTAAAGACAATATTAAATAAGCTATGAGTTTACCTCAATTCACTGATATTCTTTCGCTTTCAAATGTCGAAATTTCAAAAGCGATTATTGAAACTGAAACCAAATTGTTTAATTTACGATTCAAAAAAGCGACACGCCAAAATCTAAAATCACATGAAATAAAGTATGCAAAGCGTGAGTTAGCTCATTTAAAGACTCTTTTAACATTACGGTTAGAAAACGCAGAGCAACCAGAATAGATTAATCAATAATTTGGAATTTAAGGAGTTAAAAAATGCCAGTTAAACAACAAGTTGGTATTGTCGTTAGCAATAAAATGCAAAAGACGATTGTAGTTAAAATTGAAAATAGATATCCTCATCCAATTTACTCTAAAACGTTAGTCAAAACTAAAAAATATTTAGCACATGATGAGCTAGAAAAATGTAATATTGGAGATCAAGTATTAGTTCAAGAATGTCGCCCATTAAGTAAAAGAAAACGTTGGAAGTTAGTTGAAATTCTTTCAAAATCATCGTTAATCAGTTAAATAGTATTTTATGATTTATCCTCAAACAATTTTAACCGTAGCTGATAACACAGGTGCGAAAAAAGTTATGTGTATTCGAATATTAGGTGGAAATAAAAAATATGCTGAAATCGGTGATACTATTATTGCCGTTGTGAAAGAAGCAATTCCAAATATGCCTATTAAACGTTCTGATGTAGTTAGAGCAGTTATTGTAAGAACTAAAAAAACTATCCGTCGACCAGATGGAATGTATATTAGATTTGATGATAATGCTGCAGTAATTGTAAATCCTGAAAATAATCCTCGTGGTACTAGAGTCTTTGGACCTGTCGCGCGTGAAATTCGTGATAAGAATCTTTCAAAAATTGTTTCATTAGCTCCGGAGGTTTTATAAATGGCACAAAAGCAAAAACTTCATGTAAAAGTTGGTGATCAGGTAACTATTATTTCTGGTTTTTATAAAAATGAAACTGGCGAAGTTATTAAAGTAGATCGCAAAAATAAAAAAGTTACTGTTCAAGGAATTAATTTAAAATTCAAACATGTGAAACCAACTACTGAGAATGAAATCGGTGAAATTAAACAATTTGAAGCTCCGATTGATCATTCTAATGTAAAAATAAATTAAAAAGAATTTAATATGCTAAATCAACATTCACTAGAAGAAATTGGTGATATTCATAATCTATTGGAAGATATCAAAAAAGAATATGAAGAAGGTATTAAACCAATTTTAATCAATAATAGTCCTTCTCGATTTAAAAATCCTCATACAGTTCCAAAATTAAAAAAAATTCAAATTAATCGCGGTCTTGGCTTAGCAGCACAAAATACAAGTATTTTGAAAAAAAATATTGAAGAATTTGAAAAAATTAGTGGCCAAAAACCAATTATCACACGATCTAAAAAAGCCATCGCTGGATTTAAAATTCGTGAAAATATGGAATTAGGTTTAAGTGTGACTTTACGTGGCGAAAAGATGTATGCTTTTTTAACAAAATTATTATTCTTCACATTCGCTCAAATTCGTGATTTCCGTGGTTTATCATTAAGAAGTTTTGATAAAGCTGGAAATTATACATTTGGTTTAAAGGAACAATTAATTTTCCCAGAAATCAATTATGATGATGTGGATCAAGCACGAGGATGTACAATTACGATTGTTTTAGAACACTCTTCTCCAAAATACCAATCAACATCAATGGATAAAATTTTAAATGGAATGATTCTTTTCAAGTTCTTACGTTTTCCATTAAATGACTGTGGTTATTATGACAAATATTCTTCATATTCAGAAGTTAGTCAAGTTTGGGATCGCAAGAGACATTTAAAACGAAAACGTTGGTCACAAGAATAAATAAAACTATATTTGATAAGGAGAAAATTGTGGTAACAGATACGATTTCAGATATGTTAACAAGAATTCGCAATGCTACTATGGTAAAACATCAAATTGTTCAGATTCCTGTTACAAAGATGTCAGTAGCAATTGCAAATATTTTAAAAGAAGAAGGTTTTATTGTAGATTTTGAAGATTACCAAGAAGATAATAAAAAATTCTTATTACTTTTCTTAAAATACTCAGGAAAATCTAGAAAATCTGTAATTAATAAAATTAAACGTGTAAGTAAGCCAGGATTACGTGTTTATGCAAATTCAAAAGAATTACCAAAAGTTCTAGATAACTTAGGAATTGCAATTATGTCTACATCAAAAGGCGTAATGACAAATCTAAAAGCAAAGGAGCTTGGGATTGGTGGTGAAGTATTATGTTATATTTGGTAAATAAGGAGTTTCAAAAATGTCACGAATAGGAAAATTACCAATTATTATACCTGCAAATGTTGATGTAAATTGGAACGGTGAAGTAATTGTCGTAAAAGGTAAATTTGGAACGTTAGAAACGACAATTCCTCAAACGATTGATATTCAACAAAATGAAAATACCTTAACCGTTAGTTTAAAAAATGAAACTCGTAGTCTTCGTTCTATGCATGGCTTATATAGAACATTAATCAACAACATGGTGATTGGAGTTTCAGAACAATTTGAATTAACGTTAATTTTGAAAGGTGTTGGGTATCGAGCAGCTGTTCAAGGAAAAGAAATTGTTTTAAATTTAGGTTATAGTCACCCTGTTAACATTGATATTCCAGAAGCGGTTTCAGTGGAAGTTGTTCAAAATACGACAATCAATTTAAAATCATGTGATAAAGAATTATTAGGTTTATTTGCTTCTAATATCAGATCTTGGAGACAACCAGAACCTTATAAGGGAAAAGGAATTCTTTATAAAAATGAACAAATTCTTCGTAAAGCTGGAAAAGCTGGAAAATAACATATTGATTTAAATTGCCAAGCTACCAGCTGTCTCCAGCCCTCCGGTAATTGCGGTAATTTAAACCAATAAACTTTGCTAATTTTTTAGTGAATTCTCAAAATTTTAACTTAAACCCCACAAAATTATGAAACTTTCTAGACGGACTTTATTAAAATTAAAAAACAAAAACAAAAAATTAAAACCTAATAAATATAGAAAATTGAAACGTGAAGCATTACGTGGAAATATTAAAGGTACAGTAGACCGTCCACGTTTATCGGTTTACCGTTCTAATGAGAATATTTATGCACAAATTATTGATGATACGACATCAAAAACTTTATTAACTTGTTCTACATTAGATCGTTCCATTAAACTTACCTTATCGACTGGCCGTACATGTGACGCATCTAGATTGATAGGAGAAAAATTAGCTGAACTGAGTTTAAAACAAAACATTACAAAAATTGTTTTTGATCGTGGTCCTTACTTATATCATGGTCGTATCAAAGCTTTAGCAGATGGAGCAAGAGCAGGTGGATTAAAATTTTAACTTTAAAATTTATACAATATAGATCAATTAAATGTTATGAGTGATAGTAGTACTGATTTAAGAAAACAACGTAGAGCAAAACAAAATTCACGTCGTCAGCCAAAATTTGTTGAACGATTAATTAAAATTAGTCGAGTTTCAAAAGTAACAAAAGGTGGGAAGAAACTAAGTTTCCGTGCCATTGTTGTAATTGGTGATGAAAATGGAAAAGTTGGTGTTGGTGTTGCAAAGGCAGATGATGTAGTAAATGCTTTTAAAAAAGCAAAGGCAGATGGTCATAAGAATTTAATTGAATTACCAATTACAAAATCATTAAGTATTCCACATAATGTTGTTGGAAATTATGGAGCTTGTAAGGTAATTATGAGACCATCGATTGAGGGTTCGGGGGTAATTGCAGGTGGAGCGGTTAGAATCGTATTAGAAGTTGCAGGTGTTAAAAATGTCATTGCAAAACAGTTAGGTTCTAATAATTTATTAAATAATGCTAGAGCATCTATTTGTGCTTTACAAAATTTAACAACGCAGGCACAAGTGTCAAAAGTCCGAGACTTAAATTAAAAATAATTTATAAAATTTAAAAAAATAAACTGTGAGAATTAAATTTAGTTTTCAGCTTCTAAAAGCTTTATTACCACGTATTTTAATTACGTTTATAATCCTCCTATTTATTCGAGCTGGTACCTTTCTTCCAGTTCCTGGAATTGATCACAATGAATTAGCAGCTGCAATTCAACAAAATTTAGTTGCTAAAAATTTAATACGTACATTTTTAGGAGATAAGATTATTATTATTGGGTTATTTACTTTAAATATTTTCCCAGCAATTAATGCAACAATTATTCTTCAATTTCTGATTGGTTTTTCTCCACAATTAGCTAAATTACAAAAAGAAGGAGATTTTCAAGGTCGACGTGAAATCAGTCGTTTAACGCGAAATATTACAGTAATTTTAGCAATTATTCAAAGTATTGGACTTACTCTTTATCTTCGTCCAATATTATTTGATTGGAATCTAATTCTAGCAAGTCAAATTGTTATCTGGTTAACTGCTGGAGCTATGATTGTCTTATGGTTAAGTGAAGTAATTACAGATTATGGATTAGGAAATGGTACTTCTGTATTAGTGTATATCAATATTGTTTCAAATTTACCAAATCTTATTGATAAGATTGTTAATGAAAATCGTGACAATACTGCCGTTCTTTCAGTTATGTCAATGGTTGGACTTGTAAGTTTAATCTTATTTGCCCTTTATGCTATCGTATTACTACAAAATTCTACTCTTATTATTAACTTAATTTCGTCAAAGCGTTTAAGTCGTAGTTCAGCAGAATATGAACGTTCGTCTGGGAAGAAAAAAAGTCGAAGTTATCTCCCATTACGCTTTAATCAAGCGGGTGTAATGCCTATTATTTTGACAACTAGTTTTTTAGTAATTCCGAATTATTTAATTAATTTAGGTGTATTCCAATCCTTAAATTTCCTTACCGATTTTAAATGGGTTTACTGGATCGGTTATTTTGTTTTAATTTTAGCCTTTAGTTCATTTTACTCATCAATTGTTTTAAATCCAAAAGATATTTCGGATCAATTACAAAAATCAGCAGTTAAAATTCCAGGTGTTCGACCAGGCGTTCAAACAATATTTTACTTAAAACAAGAAATTCAAAGAATTACATTAATGGGTGCAACATTACTTGCATTCATAACAATTGTGCCTAATTTTATTGAATCTACTTTAAACATTACAAGTTTAAGTGGATTAAGTACCACATCTTTTTTAATTCTAGGTGGTGTAATTTTAGATTTAAAACGTGAAATTAGTAACATTTACTACTCAGAGATTTATCGATAAAATAAAAATAATTATTTAAAAATTAAACAATGAAAGTTCGCCCTTCCGTAAAAAAAATGTGTGACAAATGTCGTGTAATTAAACGTCATGGTAAAATTATGGTAATTTGTCCAAATCCGAAACACAAACAACGTCAAGGATAATAGTATAAAGGAGTTTATAAAATGGTAAGATTAGTTGGTGTTGATTTACCCAGAAATAAAAAAATTGCATACGCCTTAACTTATATTCATGGAATCGGTCTAACGTCGGCAAAAAACATTGTTGAAATTGCCGATATTGATTTTGATACCCGTGTTTATGATTTAACAACAGAACAAGCAGTAGCTTTACGTCAAACGTTAGAAGATAGTGATTTAAAATTAGAAGGTGACTTAAGAAGATTTAATGGTTTAAATATTAAACGATTAAATGAAATTAATTGTCATCGCGGAAAAAGACATCGAAATAGTTTACCTGTTCGAGGTCAACGAACTCGAACAAATGCACGTAGTAGACGTGGAGTTAAAAAGACTGTTACAGGTAAAAAGAAATAATTTTATACTAGCATTGGATTTATTTGAAATTTTTATATGCCAAAAACAACTAGAAAATCAACAATTAGAAAAGACAAAAGTAATTTAAGAAATGGTGTTGTTCATATTCAATCAACGTTTAACAATACCATTGTAACTATTACGAATCCAAATGGTGATACCCTTTCATGGGCATCAGCTGGAAGTTCAGGATTTAAAGGTGCACGAAAAAGTACTCCATTTGCTGCACAAACTGCTGCTGAAAAAGCAGCCATTGATGCAGTAAGTATCGGACTAAAAAGTGTAGATATTTTAGTAAAAGGACAAGGATCAGGTCGTGAAACTGCAATCAGAGCCATTGAAGGGGCAGGATTAGAAATTACATCAATTCAAGATATCACATCTGTTCCACATAATGGATGTCGACCTCCTAAACGTCGTCGCGTTTAGAATTTAGTTTTAAAAAATCAAATGATAAATAACATTTCAGTAAAATGCCTTAAATCTGACAAGATCGAATCAGGGGCTTGTCATGGACAATTTTTAATAAATTCTTTAAAATCTGGTCAAGGAATTACGATTGGTAATCAATTACGACGAGTACTACTAAATGATTTAGGTGGAATTGCCATCACCGCGGTTAGAATTGCCGGAGTGAGTCATGAGTTTTCAACTATTCCTGGGGTTCGTGAAGATATTCTTGAAATTTTACTAAATTTAAAAGGTGTTATTTTACGTGGCAATTCTCAATCACCTCAATTTGGTCGTTTGAAGATTCAAGGACCAATGGTAGTTACAGCTGATTCAATCCAATTACCATCAGATTTAGAATTGGTAAATCCAAATCATTATATTATGACAATTTCAACTGCTAATGTAATTGAAATTGAATTTAAATTTGAATATGGTACTGGATATAAATTAGCATCCCAAACATTTTTAGAAGAAGATGATAATGATGATGATGAACATTATCTTCAACTTGATGCAATTTTTATGCCTGTTCAAAAAGTTGATTTTAAGATCGAAAACATTTACGATAAAGAAAACAACATAACTGAACGATTATTTTTAGATATTTGGACAAATGGTAGTATTTCACCCGATGAAGCATTTAAATCAGCAGCGCAAGTTACTATTGATTTATTTAGTTTATTAGTTGAAAAGAAACAGTCAGCAAAAATTAATAAATTCGAACCTAAAGTTCAATCTTTAAGTATCGAACCATATACAAATATTGCAATTGAAGAATTGCAATTATCTGTTCGAGCTTATAATTGTTTGAAAAAAGCACAGATAAATACAGTGGGAGATTTATTACAATATTCACCTGAAAAGCTTCAAGAACTTAAGAATTTTGGTCGAAAATCATCAATCGAAGTCTTTTCGACATTAAAAAATAAATTGGGTATTATTTTACAATAATACTCCTAGATAATTATTTTTACCTATTAAAAAAAATTATGAACTCACTAAATAAAACATTCTTACCAACTCAAGATTATAAGAACTGTAATTGGTATGTTATTGATTGCAGTGGACAAACATTAGGTCGATTAGCAACTGTAATTGCAGGTTTGCTAAAAGGCAAAAACAAATCACAATACCATCCATCTGTAGATACAGGCGATTACGTAGTTTTAATTAACGCCGAAGCAATTGTTGTAAATGAAACGGCTAAACATTACATTGTTAGAAATCCTGGTAGACCAGGTCGTTCATTAAAAATTCGAAACGTTGTAGATTGTCTTCCACGTTTTACAATTGAACGTGCTGTGAAACGTATGTTATCAAACACAGAAGGAAAAAGATTGATGAGACGATTAAAAATTTATAATGGTGATACTCATGTTCATCAAGCGCAGAATCCAATCGAGATTGATGTTACAAATCTTTATACAAGTATTAAAAATACAAAGTAAGTAAATAAAATAATAAGAAATACTTATGACAAAGTTAATTTTTCAAAAAACTGATATTGGACTAGGAAAACGAAAACAAGCCGTGGCAAGAGTTTTCTTAGTACCAGGTGAAGGAAACATTACAATTAATAAAGTTTCTGGAAATCACTACTTACAATATAACGATACCTATTTATCAACAGTTTTAGCTCCGTTAAAAACTGTTAATTTAAATACGCAATTCGATATTGTTGCGTATGTAAAAGGTGGTGGTCTTACAGGACAAGCAGAAGCAATCCAATTAGGTGTGGCTCGACAATTATGCAAAATTAATGAACAACATAGAATCACGCTAAAACCACATGGATTTTTAACTCGTGATGCACGAATTAAAGAGCGTAAAAAATATGGATTAAGAAAAGCAAGAAAAGCTCCTCAATACTCAAAACGTTAGATTTCTATTACAACAAAATATTATGCCAAAAACAGATTTACATCCAGAATGGTTTTCACAAACTCCCGTTTTATGTGATGGGAAGCCGTTAGGGTTAATTGGTTCAACAAAACCAGAACTTCAAGTTGATATGTGGTTAGCAAATCATCCTTTTTACACAAAATCACAAGTTATGATTGATAGTGAAGGACGAGTTGAACGATTCATGAAAAAATATGGTTTAAATTCAACTGATCAATAACATATTTAAAAAGACTTTAAAATTTTTATGCCAACTATTCAGCAATTAGTTCGTTCAAGACGTATCGCTATTAAAAAGAAAACAAAATCTCCAGCTCTTGTAAATTGTCCACAACGACGAGGAGTTTGTACACGTGTTTATACAACAACACCTAAAAAACCAAACTCAGCAATTCGAAAAGTTGCTCGGGTAAGATTAAGTTCAGGGTTTGAAGTAACAGCTTATATTCCTGGGATTGGACACAATTTACAAGAACATTCAGTTGTTTTAATTCGTGGTGGTCGAGTAAAAGATTTACCCGGGGTAAGATACCATATCGTTCGTGGGGCCTTAGATACAGGTGGTGTTAAAGATAGACGACAAGGTCGTTCAAAATATGGTGTTAAAAAACCAAAAGCTTAATAAATAATAATATTCAGATTTATGTCACGTAGAAATATTTCAAAAAAACGTTTTCCAGAAACTGACTCTGTTTATAATAGTTATCTAGTTAGTTTACTTATCACACGAATTTTAAAATCAGGTAAAAAAACAATTGCGAAAAAAATTGTATACGATGCATTTGAGATCATTCAACAAAAAACAAATGAAGATCCACTAAAAGTATTTGAAAATGCAATTCGAAACGCTAGTCCTGTTGTTGAAGTTAAAGCACGACGCGTTGGTGGATCAACTTATCAAGTACCGATTGAAGTAAGTCGATTTAGAGCAACAAATCTTTCATTAAGATGGATTATCCAATATTCAAAGCAAAGAGTTGGAAGAAGTATGGCTATCAAATTAGCAAATGAAATTATTGACACTGCTAACGAAATTGGTAATACTATTAAGAAAAAGGAAGAAACTCATAAGATGGCTGAAGCTAACAAAGCTTTCGCACATTTTAGATATTAATTTCAATTCCAACCTTAGAAGATCTTGGATCACTCACACTCAGTATCTGAGATCACTGAGGATCTCTGATCAAATAATAAATCTCGCTACAAGCTAAAAATTTAATTGTAATTTTTTAAAACTTAAAGGAATTTTATAATGGCACGTGAAAAATTTGAACGTACAAAACCACACGTTAATATTGGAACAATTGGTCATGTTGACCACGGTAAAACAACATTAACTGCAGCAATTACTGCAACTTTATCATTAGAAGGTGGTTCAGCAATCAAAGATTACGCTGATATCGATGGAGCACCAGAAGAACGTGCTCGTGGTATTACAATTAATACAGCACACGTTGAGTATGAAACTCAAACTCGTCACTATGCACACGTAGATTGTCCAGGACACGCGGATTATGTTAAAAACATGATTACAGGTGCAGCACAAATGGATGGTGCTATTTTAGTTGTATCAGCAGCTGATGGTCCAATGCCTCAAACTCGTGAGCACATCTTATTATCAAAACAAGTAGGTGTTCCAGATATCGTTGTGTTTTTAAACAAACAAGATCAAGTTGATGATGAAGAATTATTAGAATTAGTTGAATTAGAAGTTCGTGAGTTATTATCTGCTTACGATTTCCCAGGTGATGATATTCCAATTTGTCCAGGTTCAGCTTTACAAGCTATTGAAGCTATTACAGCAAATCCTAGTCTTAAACGTGGTGACAACGAGTGGGTTGATAAAATCTTTGCATTAATGGATGCTGTTGATGAATATATCCCAACACCAGAGCGTGACACTGAAAAAACGTTCTTAATGGCAATTGAAGATGTTTTCTCAATTACTGGACGAGGAACTGTAGCAACAGGACGTATTGAACGTGGTGTTGTAAAAGTAGGTGAAAGTGTTGAGATTGTTGGTGTAGGTGAAACCCAAACAACAACTATTACAGGAATTGAAATGTTCCAAAAAACTTTAGAGGAAGGTTTTGCTGGTGATAACGTTGGTATCTTATTACGTGGTATTACTCGTGAAGATATTGAGCGTGGAATGGTATTAGCTAAACCAGGTACAATTACTCCACATACTGTATTCGAATCAGAAGTATACGTTTTAACAAATGACGAAGGTGGTCGTTCAACTCCATTCTTCACTGGTTACCGTCCACAATTCTATGTTCGAACAACTGATGTAACAGGTGCAATTACTGCTTTCACTGCAGATGATGGCTCAACAGTTGAAATGGTATTACCAGGTGATCGTATTAAAATGACAGCGGAATTAATTTACCCAGTTGCGATTGAAGATGGTATGCGATTTGCAATTCGTGAAGGTGGTCGTACAATTGGTGCCGGTGTAGTATCTAAAATTATTAACTAATTAAAAAATTCTATGAGTAATAAAACGAATGAAAAAGTTCGTATTAGATTAGAATCTTTTAATCATGAACTTTTAGTTTCTTCATGTCGAAAAATCACTCAAACGTTAAATTCGGCATCATTAAATTCAGTCGGAATGGTAACTTTACCAACTTCAAAAAGAATTTATTGTGTTTTAAGATCTCCACACGTTGATAAAGATTCGAGAGAACATTTTGAAATTCGAACTCATAAACGAATTTTAGAAATTCACTCTGATAGCGAACTATCTGTTGTTGATTTATTAGCAGAAATGGAGTTAGATTCAGGTGTATTCTGTTCAATCTCTATCTCTTAGTGATCTAAAACTGGTCTTTAAATGTTACTATATTAGTTTTAAAATATTAATATAGTAACCTTTAAAGGTTGTACAATTGCATTTAAGTTAAATGTAATTTTTTTCTCTTATAACGGAAAATATAACTAAATTTACATCAATATTTTTAGTTATCTTTAATTGAAACAAAAAAATTTTAAATTTTTAGTTTTAAAAAACTCTCAATCAGTTACTATTTTATTCTTTAGTTTGATATCTTTTAATCGTTAATTAAAAAAATTATTCATTGAGCTACAATTTTAAATACGTAAAATATTTATTATATTTCGAATGAAAAAAATAAATTTTAGCTATTAAGTTATAATTTTGCTTTAGTTTTAGATTGGGAACGGGGGGACTTGAACCCCCACGCCGTTTAAAGCAACGGATTTTAAGTCCGTCGTGTCTACCAATTTCACCACATTCCCAGTATATATAACAATATTATAACAAAAACCTATTTCTAGTGCAATATAATAGTTTTTTAATGCATAATGACGCCAATTAATTGAATTAGAAAATTTTTATAATAAATAAATTTTAAAATCTACCATTAAGAAACTAAAGAATTTCTAATTTTATTCTTTTATAAATTCTAACTTAATTAAAATCAATCTTTTACAAGTTTTAAATAATTATCTTATTTTACTTAGCTGTTTCTATCAGGCGGCACCCAGATTCGAACTGGGGATAGAGGATTTGCAATCCACTGCCTTACCACTTGGCCATACCGCCTATCATTTATACGAACTACTATAAACTAATTTTTTGAAAAATACAAATCTTCTATCAAGTTTTGTGTTCTAAATAATCTAAATAGTTATAAACTAAATAATATTGGTTAATCGCGTAAAATTGTGTGTTCAATGTTTTTGGATAGTTTTTTAATAATTTAAAGAAAATAGATATTTTTTTGAACGTATTTTGATAAACTTTAAGAATAAATCTGTTCTTTAATCTTCTTCTAGACGTCAGATTTCTAAATCTAAGATAACTATTCAATTTTTTCTGTTTTATGTATACTATTAAAATATAATAGTACAATTGTAAGGTATTATTTTATAAATTTTTAAAATTATATATAAAGGATTTTTATTTATGGATACTCGTATATTTGTGATTGCTCTACCGTTATTAGTCGCAGCATCGTGGGCGTTATATAATATTGGCCGTTTAGCTATTCAACAAGTTCAAAGATTATCACGATAATAAATCGTTTTAATTATTAAATTTTGAATAAACTTCGATCAGCCACTAAAATTTGGCTTGAATCGTTTGATAAACTTTTTTTACCAAGTTTTTTAAAAATAAAGGATAATTTTTTATGTCTCATACTGTAAAAATTTATGACACATGTATTGGTTGCACACAATGTGTCCGTGCATGTCCTACTGATGTATTAGAAATGGTTCCATGGGATGGATGTAAATCAGGTCAAATTGCTTCATCACCGCGTGTCGAAGATTGTGTGGGTTGTAAGCGATGTGAAACAGCTTGTCCAACAGATTTCTTAAGTGTTCGTGTATACTTAGGAGCAGAAACAACACGTAGTTTAGGTTTATCTTACTAAACATAAACTTAGAAAAGTTTTTAGAGTATTTTATTACATCTATAAATCCAAGCATATTACATTTAATATCTTGCAAAGTTTAAATCGTAATAGTAAGTCTTGGCCTTATTTATTTAGCTTATAAGTATTTATAAGAAACAAAAAAAGAAATATTATTTAATATTTTCAACGATTGATGAACAAAGATTTAAAAATTTACTGATTTTAATCCTCGTTCATCAATTGTAAAATAACTAAATTAATCGGTAGGCATTAACAATTGTTTAAGCAATCGCTGGTACATCATCAACAATAATACATTCAGTTGTTAAAATCATACTAGCAATTGATGTTGCATTTTGTAAGCCTGAACGTGTTACTTTTGCTGGATCAACAACACCTTCTTCATACATATTTACAAATGTATTTTCCGCTGCGTTATAACCAACTTCAAATTCCTGTTCTTGAACCTTTTCAAGGATAACTGGACCATTAATTCCAGCATTTTCTGCAATTCGTCTTAATGGAGCTAGAATGGCTCTAGAGATAATGATTGCACCAATAAGTTCATCATCTTTTAAGTTTGTTTTTGCCCAACTTGCAAGATTTTCAGACAAATGTGCTAATGTTGTTCCACCACCAGGAACAATACCTTCTTCAACAGCTGCTCGAGTTGCATTAATAGCATCTTCTAATCGTAATTTTTTATCTTTCATTTCTGTTTCTGTTACCGCTCCAACTTTAATAACAGCGATCCCACCAGATAATTTTGCAATTCGATCCTGTAATTTTTCTTTTTCATAAGCTGTATCAGCTATATTGGCTTGCTTTCTTAATTGTTCACAACGAACCTTAATTTGATCAACAGTTTGGCCTGAAGCAACAATTGTGGTTCCTTCTTTAGTAACAATAATTCGACGCGCTTGTCCTAATAAATCGAGTTGAATATTATCTAAACTTAATCCCGCATCTTGAGTAATAACTGTACCTCCAGTTAGAATAGCAATATCTGCTAACATTTGTTTACGTAATTCACCAAATCCAGGAGCTCGGATAGCTACAACATTCACAATTCCCCTTAATTTATTTAGGATTAATGTTGCTAAGGCTTCTTTTTCCACATCTTCTGCAATAATTAAAAGTGGACGTTTTGTTTTTGTTATTTGCTCTAGAATTGGTAATAAATCTTGCTGAACTAACGTAATTCGTTTATCTGTTAACAGAATATAAGGATTATCATATGAAACTTCCATCTTATCTGTATTTGTAATGAAATAAGGAGAAATAAAACCTTTTTCTAATTTCATCCCTTCTGTAATTTCAAGTTCCGTTACAATGCCTTTTCCTTCTTCTAACGAGATAATACCTTCTTTTCCAACTTTTGCTAATGCATTCGCAATAAGTGATCCAATCACTTCATCATTTCCGGCTGAAATAGAAGCAACGTGTTGGATAGATTGAATATCTTCCACAGGTTGAGCAAATTCGTTAATTTGCGTAACTAAATATTGTGTTGCTTTTTCCATACCAAGTTTAATTGCAATTGGATTAGCTCCAGCAGCTACGTTTTTTAATCCTTCTTTTACCATTGCATATGCTAAAACAGTAGCAGTAGTAGTCCCATCACCTGCAACATCATTTGTTTTAGAAGCAGCTTGTCGGATTAATGAAACACCTGTATTTTCAATATGATCTGTTAAATTAATTTCTTTGGCAATGGTAACACCATCATTCACAATTTGTGGTGATCCATAAGCTTTTTCTAATACCACATTTCGACCTTTTGGACCTAATGTTACAGAAACAGCTTCTACCATTATTTCCATTCCTCGTTCTAAAGCGCGTCGTGCATTATCTTGATATAAAATTTTTTTAGCCATGTTCGATTCTTACAAAATTTATTGTCATTATTTATAGAAAATATCTGAAATATTACTTTAATTGAATAAGTAGAACTTATGCAAGTCTAAAGGATGATTCTCTTCATTTTTTTACTTTACTTAATTAGTACAAATGTAGTATCATTACTATTACAAAGTATATTTTGGGCTTGTAGCTCAGTGGACTAGAGCACGTGGTTACGACCTACGGTGTCAGGGGTTCGAATCCCTTCTTGCCCAATTTAATAACTTTATGATTCAATAAATATTTGGGGTGTCGCCAAGTGGTAAGGCTGCGGACTTTGACTCCGCCATTCGTAGGTTCGAATCCTGCCATCCCAGTTTGAAAAGTTTATATGCAATTTGTCATTTCGCAGTTGTAAAAAATTATCTTTAAATAGCAAATAAATTGCATAATAAACTATTGTATCAATAGTAACATAAGGTCAAAATATGGAAGCTAAAATTGAATTTATACGAGGTTTAAGTGAAAAAGTACTACCCGATGTTCGTTTAACTAGATCTCGAGATGGAAGTACAGGGACGGCGACTTTTGTTTTTAAAAATCCAAATATTTTAGATAAACGAATGACAAAAGAAGGGGAAATTACAGGAATGTACTTAATTGATGAGGAAGGTATCTTAGAAACGCGAAATGTAAATGCAAAATTTATTAATGGAAAACCCGAAGCAATTGAATCGATTTATATTATGAAAAGTCCAGAAGCATGGGATAGATTCATTAGATTTATGGAACGCTATGGTGAAACAAATGGTTTAGTATTTACGAAAGCGAATTAAGGCTAATTACTCAAAAAATTTTTTTAAGAATATTGATGGTATTTTGCCTCTTTCAAATTTAACTAAGAAAAGAAGAGTGGGTAATTTTATTATTTTTATAAAATTACCCACCTCCTACAATAGTAACAATTTCAATTTCATCTAAATCTTGAATAAAAGTATTTTTCCAATAAGTTTTATTAAAAATAACCTGATTATATTCTAATACCAAAAGACTTTCATTATAATCGAAGTACTTAATGAGATCATACAAACTAATATTGCTATTTGTTACATATTTTTCGTTATTAAGTAAAAATTTTTTAACTCGTGTCATAAATTTTTGTTATATTTCCTAGACATTGAATTATAAAAACTGTTAAACTATGAGTCAAGACAATATGGCGGGTGTGGCCAAGTGGTTAAGGCAGCGGGTTGTGATTCCGCCATTCGCCGGTTCAAGTCCGGTCACTCGCCCTTATTGATTCAAAAAGATTTCAGAATTTACAAAAGATTATTTATCACTAAAATTAATTTATGTCACGTTATCGCGGACCCCGATTAAGACTTGTTAGACGTTTTGGTAAAGACGTTAGCTTACCAGGTTTGACAACGAAAAAATCAATTAAAGAACAACCTCCTGGAAAAGCTAAAGCTTCTGATATGGGTGGGCAAAAAACGACAGAATACGGTATTCGTTTAAATGAAAAACAAAAACTTAAATTTAATTACGGATTAACTGAAAAGCAATTATTCCGTTATGTCAAAGAAGCCCGTAGAAGAAAAGGTGTAACCGGTTTAATTTTACTTCAATTATTAGAAATGAGATTAGATACACTTTGTTTTACATTAGGATTTGCAAAAAGTATTGCCCAAGCTCGTCAATTAGTGAATCATGGTCATATTACTGTAAACAATAAAGTAATTAGTATTCCAAGTTTCCAATGTCGATTAAATGATGTAATTAGTGTAAAAGAAAGAAGTATTTCAAAAAATCTTGTTACTAATAATTTAAAAGCAAATCAACGTAATGAGATTCCATCTAATTTAGAGTTTAATGATGCAAAATTAGAAGCAACTGTTTTAGATTATTGTGATCGCGATGACGTTCAATTACAATTAAATGAATTACTTGTAGTTGAGTATTATTCTCGACGCTAAGACCCTAAATTGTTATATATTATCTATTTATTACTATGTTAAAATTACGATTAAAACGAATTGGCCGAAAACGTGCACCATCATATCGATTAGTGGTTATGGAAAGTAGCACTCGTAGAGATGGTCGACCAGTAGAAGAAGTGGGTTATTATGATCCAATATCAAAAAAAAGTCATTTTGATATTCCAAAAATTGAAAAATGGCTAAGCTATGGAGTACAACCGACAGAAACGGTTTTTAATTTATTAAAAAAAGCAGAAATTGTATAAGAACTCCAAATAAAAAATTATGTTAATTATAAAATTAACATAATTTGTTAAAATGTTAGTACTAGATTCTTAATAAGAGATCGAATTTATGTCCATTTAAATATTAAGAAAATTATTTCAATTAACAGTAGTTTTAGAATACTCTAAAACTAATAAATAAAAAGTAGATTCGAATTATTGGCTAGAATTATCATAGAGTGGTTTTGTCACAAAAGATTATTAGGAAAATATCATCTTTTTGCAACAAATTTTTAACTTAGAGATACTTAAAAGTTAAAAATTCTATAGGTTGCGAAACCGTTTCAAATTGTTTATGAAACCCACCCATAACTATGTAAGCCTTTTCCTAAGAAATTCACTCCTAAATAACAAATCCAAATTACGAAGAATCCTAAACCACCTAAAATTGCTGTTTTTTTTCCTTCCCATCCTTTTGTAATACGTGCATGAAGATAAGTAGCAAATACTAACCATGTAATTAATGCCCATGTTTCTTTGGGATCCCAACTCCAGTAAGAACCCCAAGCTTCATTTGCCCAAACACCACCAGAGATAATGCCAATTGTTAAAAATGGAAAACCTAATCCAATAATACGATAACTCCAGTTATCAATACTCTGTAATAATTTTAATTTCCCAAAGTCTGAAACTTCAGAGTCGGCAACTTCAGAAGATGAAGAAATTAATTTGGCTTCATAATAATCTAACATAACATTATAAAACCCTGATGAAGAGTTATCTATTGATTTTAAATCGATCTCTTTATAGCCAGAAATTACTAAAAATAAGATACATAGAAGAGAACCCATAATTAGTGTTCCATAACTTAATAACATCATACTTACATGCATCATCAACCAATTAGATTGTAAGGCCGGAACTAAAGGGCTAGATTTCTGCATTTCGGGTGAAAGTGTTAAATTCGCAAATCCACTAATTAATAATGTAATTGGAATAACGATAGCACCAATTAACCGACTACTTGTTTTTGTTTCAATATACAAATAAACCGCTAATAAGATCCATGTTAAAAAAAGTAAAGATTCATATAAATTACTTAATGGGAAATAACCCGCTACGATCCAACGAGAGCAAAGAATAAAAAATAGAGACACAGTAGCAAGACTTGTACTGATTCGACCTACTGTCGATAAAGAAGATTTATCATTAAAGAATAATAAATTAACCCAATAAATTACCATTGCAAAAAGTAAAATAGCAAAAACAGCATTTGATAACGCGTTTTGAATTTCATTCCAATCCATGAAATTTCTCCAATAAAATTTTTTTGTGTAAATTGTAATACGCTTTATTATTGTACCAAAAATGATCAAATTATATTGAAGTATAAACATATCTAAGAATTTACGTTGACATTCATTTCGGTATGACGTTATTATCAATTTACTTTTAATTAAAATTATTATTGTATGGCAGTGCAAAGAGACTATGAGATAATGATTCTTTTAACAGAAGAATTTAATGACAGTGAACTAAAAACGTGGGTATTTAATTATGCCAAAAATTTACGAAAGTTTAACGTATCGGATATTTCTGTAATTTCACGTGGAAAACATAATTTGGCTTATTCAATTGTTAATAAAACAAAAGGAAATTATATTCAATTGAATTTCTCAAGTATGCCAAAATATATCAACAATTTTGCTAATACTTTAAAATTAGATTCACATGTTTTACGATTCTTAATCTTTAATAAAGAAACCAATTAATACAATTGGTTTTTTTATTAGAATAAACTTACCTATTTAAATTAGTTTATTGAGGCAACATGGGAATTTTACCTTAAATAAATTGTTGTAATCTGAAATATTATATGTTATACTTTTAACATCATACTCAGGTATGTGTACTGTCCTCAGTAGCTCAGTGGTAGAGCAATCGGCTGTTAACCGATTGGCCGTAGGTTCAAGTCCTACCTGGGGAGTAAAAAAACTAAATATTCTATGATAAATAACTCTGATAAATTAAAGATTGGCGACAAGACCTTTACATCAAGATTAATGTTAGGAACTGGGAAATACAAAACAACAAAAGATGGGATTGATAGTATTTCTAGTAGTGAATGTGAAATTGTGACTGTAGCGATTCGACGCTTACCAACAAATTTAAAACATGATACAACGAACTTTTTAAATCATTTAGATTGGAATAAACATTGGTTATTACCAAATACAGCAGGCTCCCAAACAGCAGATGAAGCTATTCGAATGGCCTTTTTAGGGCACGAATTAGCTTGCCGCCTTGGGCAAGAAGATAATTTTTTTGTCAAATTAGAAGTAATTTCAGATCCAAAATATTTACTACCCGATCCAATTGGAACTTTAAAAGCTGCTGAATTTTTAATAAAAAAAGGTTTTACTGTATTACCTTATATTAATGCTGATCCTATGTTGGCATTACACTTAGAAGATTTAGGGTGTGCGACTGTGATGCCATTAGGTTCTCCTATTGGCTCCGGACAAGGTTTAGCAAATTTGACAAACATTAAAATTATTGTTGAAAATGCCCAAGTTCCAGTAATTGTTGATGCTGGAATAGGAACAACTAGTGAAGCAACCATGGCAATGGAGTTAGGCGTTGATGGAGTTTTATTAAATACGGCCGTTGCGCAAGCTAAAAATCCAGCGCAAATGGCTTACGCTATGAATTTAGGAGTCAAAGCCGGACGCTTAACTTATTTAGCCGGTCGAATGGAGAAAAAACATTATGCAACTGCAAGCTCTCCACTTACTAATATTAGTACATTATTATAAGAATTTATGTATAATAACTAATGGGTGGTAAGACTGACTCACCCTTAATTAATTAAGTCAGTAGTATAATAAATAAGTGAATAGAAACTAACGCAGATTTTTAAATAACTACAACTAATTAATTATTATGTTTGAAAAATTTACTGAAGGTGCGATTAAAGTTATCATGTTATCGCAAGAAGAAGCACGACGAATGGGCCATAACTTTGTTGGAACTGAACAACTTTTATTAGGGGTAATTGGTCAACGACATGGTATTGGTGCTCGAGCTTTAAAAAAGATAAAAGTTACTTTAAAAAAAACTAGAAAAGAAATTGAATTGTATATTGGACGTGGTACAGGATTTGTTGCTTCTGAAATTCCTTTTACACCAAGAGCAAAACGTGTTCTAGAAATGGCGGTTCATGAAGGAAAAGATTTAGGACAAAATTTTGTTGGTACGGAACACATCTTATTAGCTCTTATTGCTGAACCTGATGGTGTTGCACGACGCACATTGGACAAAATGCGTGTTAATCTTCCTAATCTAAGAAATTTAGTTTTAGCCTATATTGAAGAAACGCAAGAGGAAATGCTACGTCCATTATCACAAGCTGAAAAATACTTATTAGAACGTGAGAGACGTGGTAGTCAAACTCCAACATTGGATGAGTATGCTGAAAATATTAGTAAAGAAGCAGTGGATGGCGAGTTAGATCCAGTTATTGGACGAGAACAAGAAATTGATAATGTAATTGCAACTCTAGCTCGTCGAAGAAAAAACAATCCAGTTTTAATCGGTGAACCTGGGGTTGGTAAAACTGCAGTTGCAGAAGGATTAGCGCAATTAATTTTAACAGAAAAAGGGCCAAACTTCTTAGATGGCAGTATTATCATGGCGTTAGATTTAGGCTCAATTTTAGCTGGTACTAAATATCGTGGTGAATTTGAAGAACGTTTAAAACGAATTGTTGAAGAGGCGCAAAATGAGCGTTCAGTTATTGTAGTTATTGATGAAATTCATACATTAGTTGGAGCTGGTGCAGCCGAAGGCGCTGTAGATGCTGCAAACATTTTAAAACCAGCTTTAGCACGTGGTAAATTCCGTTGTATTGGAGCAACTACAAACGAAGAATATCGTAAATATATTGAGCGTGATGCAGCTTTAGAACGTCGTTTCCAACCTGTTCGTGTAGATGAGCCAAGTGTTGGTACAACAATTGAAATCTTACGTGGTTTAAGATCCAAATTTGAACAACATCATGCATTAAGCTATCATGATAAAGCGTTAGAACAAGCAGCTATTCTTTCAAATAAATATATTGCAGATCGTTTCTTACCAGATAAAGCAATTGATGTTATCGATGAAGCAGCAGCTCGTGTTCGATTAGAAAATAGACGATTACCAAAAGGTTTACAAATCTTATTAACAGAATTACAAGATACACTAAAAGATAAAGAAGAGTGTGTTAAAGATCATGATTTTGATGCCGCAAGACAGTTGGTAGATCATGAAATCGAAGTGCGAACACATATTCGTATCATGAAAAAATCAGCAGCAGCTCAGAAAAAACGATTAGGCATTGTGAGAGAAGATATCGACATTGTTAATGAAAATGACATTGCAAATGTAATTTCAAATTGGACTGGGGTTCCCGTAAATAAACTTACAGGTTCTGAATCAGAACGATTAATGAAAATGGAAGAAGAGCTTCATAAACGACTTATTGGTCAAGATCATGCCGTAACGTCAGTTTCCAAAGCGGTTCGTCGTGCCCGAGTAGGCTTAAATGATCCAAATCGTCCAATTGCAAGTTTTATCTTTGCGGGACCAACGGGTGTTGGAAAAACGGAATTAACAAAAGCATTATCAGACTACATGTTTAGTACAGATATGATTCGATTAGATATGTCTGAATTTATGGAAAAACATACGGTAGCTAAATTAATTGGTTCACCTCCAGGTTATGTAGGTTATAACGAAGGTGGTTTATTAACAGAAGCTGTTCGTTCAACTCCATATACTGTAGTATTATTTGATGAGGTTGAAAAAGCTCATCCGGATGTTTTCAATTTATTATTACAAATTTTAGATGATGGTCGTTTATCTGATTCAAAAGGTCGTGTTGTAGATTTTACAAATACCTTAATTATCATGACAACGAATTTAGGATCTAAGATTATTGAACGTGAAAGTGGAATTAAAACCAAATTACAACAAGGTGATGATAGAAAGTTTAAAGTAACTCCTGATGCTGTTTTAGGGTGGGAACCAAGACCGGAACCTGCTACAGATCCAAAAGTTTTTGGGCGTATTAAATCATTAGTACATGAAGAACTTAAAAATTTCTTCCGTCCAGAATTCTTAAACCGTATTGATGAGATTATTGTATTCAACCATTTAACACGTCTTGATCTTTGGAGAATTTGTGGATTAATGATTAACCAAATTAAAACACGATTAGCAGATAAAGAATTAGAATTAGTAGTTACATTCCCGGTTCAAGCCTTTTTAACTGATGAAGGTTATGACCCACTTTATGGGGCTAGACCATTACGACGTTCGATCTCTAAATATTTAGAAGATACGTTAGCAGAACAATGTTTATCGCAAACTCTATTCCCAAATACTAAAATTATTGTTCGTCGTAAACGAGTAGAAGATAGTATTTTAACTTATACAAATGAATTGGAAGTAGAAATCAATTTTGATAACGTCGATCGTCGTTTCTTCGAAGAAGGTGGTTCAGAAGGAGCTGTAACTAATGCTAGCAATGCTTTAACAGATGCACCTACTGATAAATCATCAGATTCAATTAATCCATCTAGTGACCAAGATGATGATCAAAAAGAAAGTGCATGGCAAAAAGCTAAAAGAAAGTATAACGAACGAAAAGAGAAACGCTCACAGGACAAAAAAGCAAGAAAATTTAAAATTCCAAGAGCAGAAGGTGAAGACAAGGGTGGTATTTTTGGCTCTAGAAAAAAAATAGATGAAGAGTAGTTAAAATTAACTATAAAAACTTGAAATAATAAATCACGACTTTGAAATAAAAAATAACGTTATTTTTTATTTCAAAGTCGTGATTTATTATTTCAAAAACTATTACTATTAATACTTGACTTTTAAAACAAATTAGTATAAGATTGTTAAAAGTATATTCATATAAAAAATAATAATGGCTGTACCTAAAAAAAGAACATCGAAAGCAAAAAAAAATGCTCGTAAAGCCAATTGGAAACGAAAAGGTGCTGTAGCAGCACAAAAATCGTTCTCATTAGCTAAATCAATGTTACGAGGAAAACCAACAAGTTTTGTATATAGTGTATATGTAGATGAAAGCGAATAAATCTTAAAAGATCCTTTCAAGATTTATTTCCAAGAATTATAGAGATTTTATAATAGTGTTTTATTTAGCGGATGTGGCGAAATTGGTATACGCACTGGTTTTAGGTACCAGCGCCGAAAGGTTTGATGGTTCGAGTCCATCCATCCGCAATTATTATTTTTAAATTCTTTCTTATTTATTTCAATATTACGTAATTAAATTCAATATGCTTCCTTTTACTCTTCAACAACTTAGAATTTTAAAAGCAATTGCAACCGAAAGAAATTTTACTCGAGCTGCTGCTCGTTTATACATTTCACAACCATCTTTAAGTAAACAAATTAAAATATTAGAAAAAAATTTAGACACAATATTAATTAATCGTGAACGGAACGATATTTCTTTAACAGAGAGTGGAAGAATCTTTTTGCAATATTCCGAACGTATATTAATTCTTTGTGAAGAAAGTTGTCGTGCTTTAATTGATTTAAAAAAGGGAGATAGAGGAAATTTAAAAGTTGGAGCTAGTCAAACTATTGGAACATATTTAATGCCTAGAATTCTAGCATTATTTGCTCAAAATTATCCACAGATTGATTTAAAAGTCCAAGTCGATTCTACAAGAAGTATATCAACAAGTATTATCAAACGTGAAATAGACGTAGCCATTGTTGGTGGTGAAATATCAAAAAAATTGAAAAAAAAATTAACAATTCGACCATTTGTTTGTGACGAATTAAGTCTTATTATTTCAAAATCACATCCATTTGCATTAAAACAAGTCATTAAAAAAGAGGACTTATATTGTTTAGATTTTATCACGTTACATTCGACTTCGACTATCAAAAAGTTTATTGATAATACCTTAATTCAGAATAAAATTAAAACCAATGAATTAAAAACAATTCTACAGTTAAATTCAATTGAAGGTATTAAAACAGCTGTTAGTTTAGGATTAGGTGCAGCGTTTGTGTCATCTTCCTCAATCGAAAAGGAGATCAAATTAAAACAAATTAAAATTTTAAAAATTGAAAGTCTAAATATTAATCGCCAGTTATCCATTATTAGTAACCCAGAATGCTATAAATCAAAAGCATTTCATTTGTTTTATAAAGAGTTAATTCGATTAAAAAGTAAAAGTCAAACGTAAACTATATTTGAAAAAAAGTTGACGGTTTAAAAAAATTTTTAGTAGTATTTAATTTAAGTAAAAATAAATTAATTTAGATTATGAAATACGCAATTGTCGAAATTAGTGGAAGACAATTTTGGATTGAATCTGGAAAATACTATGATTTCAATCGAATTCCAACAGAATTAGGAAAACAAATAACATTAAATCGAATCTTATTATTGAATGATGAGGGGAATGTATTAATTGGACAACCCTACTTAGAAAGTGTAAAAATTAAAGGTAAAATTTTAGAACACTTCCGTGGGAAGAAAAAAATTGTCTATAAAATGCGTCCAAAAAAGAAAACTCGTAAAAAACAAGGTCATCGACAAGAATTAACACGAGTTTTCATTGAAGATATTATTATGAATTAATTAAAAACAATAGGAATTTAATATTATGGCACATAAAAAAGGTGCGGGAAGTACAAAAAATGGTCGTGATTCAAATGCAAAACGATTAGGTGTAAAAAAATTTGGTGGTGAAAAAGTTAAGGCAGGAAATATTTTAATTCGTCAACGTGGCATGAAATTTAAACCAGGTCTTAATGTTGGATGTGGGAAAGATTTTACTTTATTTGCCTTAACAGAAGGAACAATAAAATTTGATTATCAGGAAGGAAAACAAAAGCGTATCAATATTATTGTTTAAAAACCTTTAAATAATTTTAAATGCAAAAAAATTCTATTACAAAAAAATATCAAAACTTAGTTAATCAAATAAATAATTTTGAAGATAAGTTTCAAACTCTTACAGATAATGAGTTACGTGCTCACAGTTTTAAATTAAAAAAACAATATCAGGACTCTAAAGATTTAAATTCAGTAATTAGTGAATCTTTTGCATTAACCCGAGAAGCTAGTGTACGAACATTAGGATTAAGACATTTTGATGTTCAATTGATTGGTGGACTTACTTTAAATAATCAAAAAATTGCTGAAATGAAAACTGGGGAAGGGAAAACCCTTGTCGCCACACTTGCGGCTTCCTTAAATGCGTTAACAGGCAAAGGTGTTCATATTATTACTGTGAATGATTATTTAGCAAGTCGTGATCATGCGTCAATGAGCCCAATTTATAGTTTATTAGGGTTAAATACTGGATTAATTCAAGATGATATGGCTAAATTAGAACGTAAAAAAAATTATAACGCAGATGTAACTTATGTAACAAATTACGAGGTAACATTTGATTTCTTACGTGACAATATTGCCTTAAATTCAAAAGATGTTGTACTTCGACCATTTAATTACTGTATTATTGATGAAGTTGATTCAGTCTTAATTGATGAAGCCCAAACACCTTTAATTCTTTCAGATAATTTTGAAACGCCAGTTGATAAATATATCATTGCAGCTGAAATTGTAGAGTATTTAGAGCCTAATATTGATTATACAGTAGATGAAAAAAATAAGAATGTAGTCTTACTGGATAAAGGTAGTCAACAAATTGAAAAAATTCTACAAATTCAAGATTTATACGATACAAGCAATCCATGGATTCCATATATAATTAATGCAATTAAAGCTAATGCATTATTTAATAATAATGTACAGTATATTATCCAAAATAATCGTATTGTAATTGTTGATGAATTTACAGGTAGAATTATGCCAGATCGACGTTGGGGGGACGGCCTTCATCAAGCTATTGAAGCTAAAGAAAAGTTACCAATTCGTCAAAAATCTGAGACACAAGCTGAAATAACCTATCAAAATTTTTTTTTACTTTATCCCAAACTAGCTGGTATGACAGGGACTGGCAAAACTGCTGAAGTTGAATTTGAAAAAATTTATAAATTATCTGTAGATGAAGTTCCAACGGCACGTCCAACTTTACGAAAAGATTTACCAGATTTAGTTTATAAAGATCAGTTTTTAAAATGGAATGCTATTTCAAAAACGTGTAATGAAATTTCATCAACAGGCCAACCCGTCTTGATTGGAACAACTACTATTGAAAAGTCAGAAATGTTAGCTGAATTGCTGAATGAATATAAATTATCCTATCAGCTTTTAAATGCTAAACCAGAGAACGTTCGCCGAGAATCCGAAATTGTTGCTCAAGCCGGGAACCGTGGAGCTATCACCATTGCAACAAATATGGCTGGACGTGGTACTGATATTATACTTGGTGGAAATAGTATATTTAGTGTTCAAAAAGAATTATATGATATCTTGACTTTGTCACGAAATTATATACTTTCGAAAGGTATGAATATTTTCCAATCTCCATTAAAGAGTCAATTCAAATGTACATCGCAAAACTTTTTAAGTGTTCTTCTTTCGTTACTTAAAGATCCGTTGTTTTTAGAATTATCTGACATTGGAATTTTGCGTGCATTAAAAGAAAATGATACAAACTCAATTCCAAACTTATCTTATCAACGTTCAATTAAATTTTTAATTGACGAACTAAAAACACATTATAATAAGAATCAAAAGCAAGAGAATCAAATTGTAAAAAACTTAGGTGGGTTATATATCGTTGGAACTGAACGAAATGACTCGAGACGCGTCGATAATCAATTACGTGGAAGATGTGGACGTCAAGGTGACCCAGGAACTTCTCAATTTTTCTTAAGTTTAGATGATAACTTATTAAGACTATTTGGTGGATCCAAAGTTCAAACTTTTTTCCAATCACAAATGTTAGATGACTCACCTTTAGAATCAGAATTTCTTACACGAAGTTTAGATTCAGCACAACAAAAAGTTGAAGAACGAGCTTATCAACAACGAAAAAATTTATTTGATTATGATGAAGTTTTAAATAAACAACGAAATGTTGTTTATTCAGAAAGAACAAAAATTTTAAATAAAGAATCACTTCAAAAAAATATTATTGCGTATGGTGAACAATTAATTACTGATCTATTGTTAGAAATGACGGTAAAAAATTATTCCACAAAGCAAATTATTTCATTGTTTGAGAATTTATTTGATAAACATTTTTTAGTAAATTCAGATACGAAACCAACCGGGTTTCAACAATATTTATTCAATGAATTTTGGTTAATTTATCAAACGAAAATTAATGAGTTTAAAGTTCACGGTGATGGTTTCTGTGAAAACATGGAACGCAATGTGAGTTTATTGAATATTGATTTTATTTGGTGTAAACATTTACAAGAAATGTCATTACTTCGTGAAGCTGTTAGTTGGCGAGGTTATGGACAACGAAATCCGTTGTATGAATATAAAAGAGAAGCATTAGAAGCTTTCAAAGAACAATCAAGAGTGGTAAAACGTTTAATAATTAATGAATTTTTAAGCTCATCTGTTTTATAAAACAATTTATTTTTAATTTAATTTAAATATGGCAAAACGCACACTTTCAAACAAAAGTCGATATGCAGTCTTAAAAGTATCTGGTTTCAGAGCACGTATGTCGACTCCTCAAGGTCGTAAAACTATCAAAAACCGTCGTAGAAAAGGAAGAAAATCATTAGCAATTGGTCATTAATTTCTTCATTTCATTATTAGAGTGAATTTTTTTAATCACTCTAATAATAAATAATTTTTTATTTAAAATAACAGTAATAGTAGCTCCGAGTGTTTACACCAAACGAATTAACTTTTGAATAAATATTTTATGAAATTTACCAGTGAATTAGCTCTCTTTTTAAAAGCTCGTTATCCAATTATTTATATTAATACAATTGAAGAAGATCGAGTGGAATATATTATTCGAAAAAATATAAAAACAAATTTAAATCGTAGTATATATAGCTGGGATTTTGTAGATGGTTATACAAATAATCCAAATAATGAAGGATTTGCGAAAAAAAATCCGTTACAAGCTTTAGAACTTATAGAACGAATTAATTCAGAAACTCCTGCTTTATTTCTATTAAAGGACTTTAATCGGTTTTTAACTGACCTTTCCATTTCTCGAAAACTTCGAAATATAAGTCGTATCTTAAAACTTCAACCTAAAACCATTATTATTATTGGGTCGGATTTATCAATTCCTAAAGAATTACAAGAACTAATTACTATTTTGCAATTTCAATTGCCATTAGAAGAAGAAATTAATCAAGAATTAACAAGATTAGTTACATCTTTAAATCTGGAGGTAGATACCGAATTATTTGAAAGTTTAACACGTGCTTGTCAAGGATTATCCTTAGAACGAATACGACGTGTTTTATCTAAAATTATCGCAACTTATAAAACAATTGACCATAACAGTATTAATGTTTTATTAAGTGAGAAAAAACAAATTATAAGTCAGACTGAAATTTTAGAATATTGTTCAGTAAATGAACAAATTACAAGTCTAGGTGGCTTAAATAATTTAAAAGATTGGTTAACCAAACGAAAAACAGCTTTTGGGATTCAAGCATCAAATTATGGATTACCAACTCCACGTGGATTACTATTAGTTGGGATTCAAGGAACAGGTAAATCTTTAGCGGCAAAAGCAATCGCAAATGATTGGCAATTACCACTTTTAAAATTAGATGTTGGTAAATTATTTGGAGGAATTGTTGGTGAGTCAGAATCTCGTTTACGTCAAATGATTAATGTTTCTGAAACAATCTCACCTTGTATTTTATGGATTGATGAAATTGATAAAGCATTTACAAATACTGATAGCAGGGGTGATAGTGGCACCAGTAACCGAGTATTAGCAACATTTATTAGTTGGTTATCAGAAAAAACAAAACCTGTTTTTGTTATTTCAACGGCGAATAATATTGATTTATTACCGTTAGAAATTATTCGAAAAGGAAGGTTTGATGAAATTTTTTTTTTAGATTTACCAAAATTAAAAGAACGTGAAGAAATATTTAAGATTCATATTCAAGAATTTAGACCGAATAGTTGGGAATTATTTAATTATGAAAAATTAGCCCAATTATCAGAATCTTTTTCAGGTGCTGAAATTCGCCAAAGTATTATTGAAGGGATGTATCAAGCTTTTTATGAGAAGCGTGAAGTTACAACAGAAGATATTTCATTAGCTTTAAAAGACTTCATTCCATTAGCTAATTTAGAAAGTAATCAAATGGTAAAATTACAAAATTGGGCAACTTCCGGTCAGATTCGTTTAGCATCGTCGGAACCTATATATATTTAAATTAAAATTTTTATTTTTAATGAAAAAACAAATTTTTCGATTATTCGCAGATTTACGGTTTGCAATTTTTACACTTCTGTTAATTAGTTTTTGTAGTATTATTGGAACGGTAATTGAGCAAGATCAGTCTATTGAAATGTATAAGATTAATTATCCTTTAACAAACCCTGTATTTGGAGTTCTTGCATGGGATAAAATTCTCTATTTTGGATTAGATCATGTTTACAAAACGTGGTGGTTTTTATTTTTAATATTTTTATTTGGGTGTAGTTTAGTTCTATGTAGTTTTTTACAACAAGTCCCGTCACTAAAAGTTGCACGTCGATGCCAATTTTTTAGAACAAATCTTGCTTTTTCTAAATTAAAAAACTCTACAATTTTAATAAACCCCTCTTTTCCTAAAATTTTAGCTTCTGTTAAAACAAAACAATATTCAATGTTTCAACAAAAGAACATAGTTTATTCTTATAAAGGTTTAATTGGTAGAATTGCACCAATTGTTGTTCACTTTAGTATGATTTTAGTCTTAGTAGGAACAATTATAAGCTCATTATTTGGTTTTAAAGCACAAGAAATTGTTCCAAAAACAGAAAA